GGGTATCTAACCAGATAATTGGCTCATGAATGGGATTTTGAGTCCCATTCAAAGGATTTGGAGTCCTTTGGAAACAAGGAGAGGGTGGAATTTTGAGTCCCACCCCCTATGTGTTTGATGAGACACCAAACAACCAACTACTAAGATTTCCGGTCCATCTCATCTACATTCGAATCTTTGAGAGGAATCACGTTCATATCTCAGCCGTTCTTTTTGTTTTTCTTTATTTTTTATCTCTCTCCTGTATCTGTGAGACTATTCCTTCAGTTTCGGGTCTCGCTCCAATTCTTTCGGATGTTAGGATTTGCTGTCCCAGTCTTGGTTCGGAGAGATAAAAATAAGAGGTGGTACTTACTGCCTCACATATCTCTGCAATAGGACCCACTCGTCTCTCGAGTCGAAGAGACATTTCCAGTGCTACCTCACTCGAGAAGACAAGCATGGAAATCGACCAAGTGAAAATTTTGAGTTCCATTGGTGAGAAGCGAGAAGTCGAGATACTTCTTCCAGAAATGCGAGACCTCTGGACGCCTCGCGTAGGATTCGAACCTCCGTACTACGCGGTACTATATTTCGAGTCTAGTATGCCTACCCTTCTTTCGAAGCGGGGAAACAGACGCGGTGGAGTTACGTTCACCAATCCAATTATACAGGTATATCTATATGCCTGTCAACAACTGAACCGAATTTTCATCTCTTTTTTACCAAATTTACTAACTGGGAGACTCCACTCGGGTCAGGTTTAGACGAGGTCCCTGGACCTTTTTCACTACTCACTGCTTTTTCATGGAGTGGTAGGATTCCACTTCATACTGACGATGGCCAAGGGTTCGAATCTATTCTCGCCCGCAATCAATCATCCCTAAAGGGGTGGTTGATTCCCTCTTCCTACAGAGACTTTTTCTTTCACGACCTGACAAGCCCACGCCTGTCTCGCAAGCAAATATTTTTCTCGGTATCAATCAAATAATACCATATGAAGATACAAGAAGGAGGGGCATTCTCCTTCCGCCTAAATACTTGGATGTAGCAGCATGGGTTGTCACTGCCCAACCCTAGCTGTGCATCGCGCGGAAATACTTATATCTCCCCCGGAATAGACGAGTGATCATTTTCCTAGCAAGTGATTCCGGGTGCGAAAAGACAAATACAAGCTAGATAGGAGAATGTCAGGATCAATTGCCGAAGAAGATATAACTATTTCGTAAGTTGTAGAGACAGACTAGTTGGGACAGCAGAAGCAGAACCGGCTTTTAATAAAAATCGTTCGAAAAAAAAAGTTCGCGTCACAATTTGAAGTGGGTCTAGAGTAAAGTATTCCGTGTGATCCCGATAATGGGATCTATTAATATACCCGATAGGATTGATGCTAGTGCACGAATGATCATAGCTGTTTCAATAGAACTTTTTGAAATTGAAATTGATGGAGAAACTAATGAATTTTGTATATAAGTTGTGGATGCATCGCTCCTCCCATTCTTCCCAGTGAACATTAATTTAATTATTTTGAGATAGTAGTAGATAGAGATGACACTTGTGACGAGCGCTACCAGAACTGATGGGTACGAACCAGCTTTCCATCCATGCCGAAAGAGATGGAGTTTACCAAAAAAACCGGATGGTGGAGGGATACCCCCTAGGGATGGTGAACGTAAAACCGGAGAGAATGTTAGAACAGGATCCTTCATGTATAATCCCGCATAATCCCTAATATTATCAGTTCCGGTTCGTAAACCAAATGAGGTGATACGAGCAAAAGTTCCCAGATTCATGAGTATATAAATAAACGTATGAGTTATCATACTTGCGTAACCGTTCTCCGGGTCTGCAGCAAGTACTCCAATCATAATATATCCAATTTGGCTTATAGGGGGATAAGCTAGCATACGTTTCATGCTTATTTGAGTAACGGCAATTAGATTTCCTAATATCATGCTAGAAGTGGCCAATAATCCTACCACGATATGCCACTCATTAGATAAATATGGGAAAATTAGACCGAAGAGTCGCGTAAATAAAGCTGGAGCTGCTACTTTAGAGGTAACAGAGGAAAAAGCAACGACTGGTGTAGGAGAGTCAGAGTCGAAAAGAAGATTTTCGATCTTTCCGCTCATTCAGAACCGTGCATGAAATTCTTACTTCACACGGCTCCTGGTTCATAAGAGATTCACGACTGATATTGCTCCCAGAACCTTCCTCGTGTATGTTTCAAACCCATTATTCCTGGAATAATTAATAATCATTCAATATGAGGACTAATTGTTAACTTCTCGAAGAATCCCTCATCATTTGTTTAGATTACCCACCAGCAGTTTCGTCTCGAATTTTTTCTTGCTTGTTTGTCCTTCTTCATTTTTCACCGGAATCCTTTCAACAACTGAAACAACTTGTTGAGTCGGTAGGCCGCCCGGCGGGAGAAACAAATTGTGACTTCTTTCGTTTTGACACGATTTTGTCAACCGTGTTATAATAATATAGATAAATGGCCAAGTGCCATTGGTTGGCATCCATGGCTGAACGGTCAAAGCACCCAACTCATAATTGGCGAATTCACAGGTTCAACTCCTGTTGGATGCAAATAAGAAAGAGAGGTGGGGGAGATAGAAGAGGCAGATAGCTAGAAGACCTATCTGTTTCACAGATAGATCAAAAGCTGGCGGCGGTAGAAGCCGAACTGGTAGACTATACGGGAGTTACGTAAGAAACAAAGAGAATTGAAGGAAAACGGGCAAAGTGAGAAGGATACTACGGAAAAGTCGAAAAACCAATTAATTACCGAAAAGTCTATTCGTTTGTTGCAGCAAAACCAATATACTTCTCACGTAGACTCGAAATTGACCAAAACTGAAATGAAAAGTTGGATTGAAGGATTTTTCGCTGTTAAGGCGGAGGGCATCAATAGCAGTCGGGTAGCAAATAGAAAAAGAGGAAGTAAATTGAGTTCGAATTCTACGAGTAAAAAAAAAATGATTGCTAGACTTCGAGCTAATTACTTCATTCCACTATTTATAAACTAGTACTTAAAAAAGAATTTAATTTTCTATCGAATAGAAGATTACGCACAAACATAAGGGGGAAGAATAAGTATGGCCATATGACTATATGGGGCGTATACTCCAGGCACCCGGAACCGGGCCATTTTGGAATTTGGGGAGACGACGGAATGCAAGCCCCATAAGCAATTGACTTACCATAGAATGTCTGGAGGTGGTCGTAACAATGCGGGAATCATCACCAGTAGACATAGGGGGGGCGGGCACAAGCGTCTGTATCGTGAAGTTGATTTTCGGCGAGACAAGTTGGGTGTTGCTGGAAGAGTAGCCAGTATCGAATACGACCCCAATCGCAATGCTTTCATCTGCTTAATCAACTACACAGATGGCGGCAAAAGATACATTTTGCACCCACGGGGAATAGGGGTCGGAGATATCGCAACGTCTAGTTCTGACGCATCCATTTCAGTTGGAAATGCCCTACCTCTGAGTGCGGGTTGAATACTTGATTCGCGTATTCCGAAACTAATCGGTCGGGTTGTAGGCTGGGCCCGGAAACCTGGCACTACTTCGAACTTATTGAGTAACATGGAGTAAACCTGGTTGGGGTAACCAAATAGGGACAGTAGCGTGTGCTTAAAGTATGGAGCAATTAAACAATACATCAATTTGCAAAGGTAAGATAATATGGAAACAGATAAATAATCTCAAAATTGGAACGACAAACGAGGGGCATCTGATGCACATGTCGGAAGTGTGTAAGGCACGAATCCAAAACACTCGATTTGGCAGTCAGAGGCAACATCGAAGCCACAGAATTACACGCGGAATAGCTGCGTAGAAGTGAAATTGTGTCAATACCAGGGAGAAGAGGTTTCCTAAGTTATCCCGGACATTGACTAATGCCAACGCGAATCATCGAAGTCACCAATTCTGCCGCTAAATTATTAAGAAATGCTGGATTCTCGGAAGAAAGCCAGGTGCGGGCACAAAAGCCAAGGATACAGTAAAGAAAGATGGCCCAAAAATTATTAGCTTATGTTTCAGTAGGCATCAATTTGGTGCTACCGAAACCCAGCAGCGGTGCCTAATCCCATCTCTCGTATCCGGAAAGCTGTATGCTTCGAAAGAAGCTTGTACAGTTTGGGAAGGGGTCTTCCCCAGTCGTTCGTTTCCTTCCCTTTAGGGGGGGGGTAAGAGGAGGGGGGGGTCTACCTCGACCAAAATACCTTTAGGTACCATTATACATAACGTAGAATTAAAATCTGGGAAAGGCGGATAATCAGTTAGAGCAGCTGGCGCAGCAGCGAAAGTAATTGCAAAAGAAGGTCAATTAGCTACGCTAAGGCTACCTTCCAACGAAATTCGTTTAATATCTCAAAATTGCTTAGCAAGTGTGGGACGGGTCGGAAACATCGATATCAACAATGAAGGCTTGGGAAAAGCTGGGTCCAGGCGCTGGTTAGGGAGACGGCCCAAAGTGAGAGGTTCAGCTACGAATCCTGTGGATCATCCCCACGGGGGGGGGGAAGGCAGGACGTCGATTGGTAGGAAGAAGCCATCAACCCCTTGGGGGCATGTCGCGCTTGGAAAAAGAAGTCGGAAGAGGGGAAAATATAGCAATCCCCTCATACTTCGTCGACGCAAAGGTTATTGACAAATGGAAATATTAAGCGGGGGGGCTAATCGGCTACGGCACGTTCATCAAAAAAAGGTCCTTTTGTAGCTAATCATTTAATACGAGAAATTGAAAATCTTAATATACGAAGAGAGAGAAAGTTAGTCGTAACTTGGTCTCGCGCTTCTGCAGTCGTACCTATCACGATCGGTCACACCATTGCCGTTCATAATGGGCGGGAGCACCTGCCTATCTATGTAACCGATCGCATGGTGGGTCATAAACTAGGGGAATTTGTACCCACCCGGAATTTTAGGGGACATGCGAAAACCGATAAAGGATCCCGTCGATAATTAGGAAATTATACTTCACGAGAGACAACAATAAATCAGAAATTGGGGCGCGAGCTCTGGGAAAAAATATCCGCGTGTCAGCTAGCAAAATACGACGAATTACTGATCGAATCCGGGGCTGTTCGTACGGAGAAGCACTTGTATTACCCGAATCTATGCCTCATAAAACGTGTTATCTCATATCGCAATTGATTCTTTCTGCAGCGGCAAACGCCAATACCAATTTCGGATTGGATAAATCCGATTTGTTCATTAGTGAGGCCTGAGTTGAGAATTCCACGTATTTGAAAAGGTTCCGTCCTCGAGCTCAGGGCCGAGGTTACCCGATAAAGAAACCCACTCGTAAAGTAACCATTAAGTCAAACTCAAATTCTGTTGGAGGGATAGAAAGATGACTCCGAGAAGAAAATGCTCGTTAATTATAACGTGTTGGAAGATTAAAGAAAACTACAAGAGAGCAACTAAGTAAGAAATAATCTAATATTGAGTTGAGGAAAAGTAGATACGGGGCGAAAGATTCATCCACTCGGTTTTCGACTCGGTGCAAGTTAGAAGCATCATTCCCATTGGTTCGCACAAACGAAAGATTATCCAAAGTTTCTCGAGGGGGATAGACGAATACGCGCCTCTGTCGAGAAGTATGTTGCGAAACACGTGAAGGACGCCACAAACTATGGTGGAGTTGGGCATATCGAAATCCAACGGAAAACGGATCTTATTCGGGTTGATATACATACGGGATTTCCTGATTTACTCATCGAGGAGCAAAGTTTGGGAATTACTCGAATGAAGGACGATATCGAAAACATATTAGGGATCGAGAGTCGGAAGCTCAGAGTGATACTAAGTAGTATTGCCCAACCATATGGGGAACCAAAAATCTTGGCGGAGCATGTTGCCTCACAATTACGAAATAGAGTTCCTTTTCGACGAACTATGAAAAAAGCTATTGAATTGGTTGGAAGAACTAGCGATAGAGGTATTAAGACACAAATAGCCGGACGCCTCAATGGTAGTGAGATGGCTCGGGTTGAATGGGCTAGGGAAGGTAGGGTCCCCCTACAAACCATTAAAGCCCGTGTAGGCTATTCCTACCACCCGGCCCAGACGATTCACGGGGTTTCGGGCATAAAGACCTGGATATTTAGGGGTACTGGGTGATCTCCACCCAATGAAGGAAAAACTATCTGATGAATTTTGATGCAACCTAGGGCAGTTTCATCCTATCCCAGTTTCAGTACTTCTCATTTTAAACCCCAAGAGATCTTAGCTACGCTTAGTGTGCGACTCGTCCAAGCAACATCTCTTTATCCATAAAAAGAAAAAACTAATTGATTGAGTAATGAGCCCTCTGTTTTCGAGTGCTAAATAAGTGAATGCCGAAGGCGGAGTGGGGTTATCTCATCACAAATGAAATTTCTACCCATGGAAAGTTTTTTTATGGGGAAGCTGGAAACATTACCGATTTATGACTATTTTGAGAAGTAAAAATCGGAATAATTGAATTTCTTCTTCTCAAAGTCGTGTGGTTAACCGCTCAACTCCCAAAAAGCTGCGTGATGTAGCACAATTGCCAAATTGTCAATATCTAAAATAGAGCTATGAGTTAATTAATGCTGGGAACGTTGACTCAGGGAAATCGGGATAGGGTGAAAAGCTCCGTCGCTGAGGGAGAACCAAAACGTCTGCTCTAAGAGACTGAAGTAACGAGGAGACTTCCGAATCTCCTTCATTCAATTAATTAATATCGAGATTCGGGGGACGGGATGGCGAGAGAAGCCCACACCTCGAAACGAAGAAGAGTTAGAGGGTCGAGCATATTCTCGCCCGTGGATTTAGCGTCAAGTAGTATCTAAACCGCTATTTATAAATGGAATGAAAATCGGAATAGAAAAGAGGGAGAGGACAACATAGAAATAGCTAGTAAGTTTGCGAAGTATGAAAAATGGTATCGAATTCATGAGGAGCCGGTTGAGGGGCGACTTTCATGTCCGGTTCTGTATCAGAGATTGATAAATTATGTCGACATCGACTGTAACCCCAGACGAACCAAATATCGTAAGCAACATAGAGGAAGATTGAGAGGAATATCTAGTCGTGGCAACGCCATCTCCTTCGGAAAATTTGCTCTCCAGGCCCTCGAACCTGCTTGGATTACGGCTAGACAAATAGAGGCGGGGAGAAGGTCAATAACGCGCTGTGCCCGTCGAGGTGGGAAGCTGTGGATACGCATCTTTCCTGACAAACCCATTACCATGAGACCTGCGGAAACACGTATGGGGTCGGGAAAGGGATCTCCGGAATACTGGGTATCTGCAATTAAACCAGGCCGAATAATTTATGAATCGGGTGGGGTGTCGGAAGATGTAGCCAAAGCTGCTATGGCGATGGCTGCCCACAAGATGCCCGTGCTTACTCGAGTAGTAACTGCTGCAGAATTATGACACTTGTTAGAAGCAAGTGGGTAAAAAAAAATAAGTGACTTAAACTTGAGATAGTGATGACGGCAATGTCATGTCTGAGGCTGAGGCGTCACCCCGATAGTCATTGAAGCTAATACAATTTATCAATTGGGTCAGATTAATTGCGGTAACAGTGATTCACTTATTACCCAAATTTTTCTGGTGGGATATATCCTCCTTCACCCGAATATACTACAAATAAACCTATTATTCCTCCCGATTACCAAACGATTCAGACTCAAAGTTATTCAGATGTGGCAGACAACAGCGGAGCCCGCAAATTGATGTGTATTCGAGTGTTGGGAACAGGCAACCGCAGATACGCAGGTACGGGTGACGTCACAATGGCCGTAGTCAAAGAAGCAGTACCCAACATGTCTTTAAAAAGATCAGAAGTGGTTAGGGCGGTGGCAGCTTGTACTCGTAAAGGGATAAAACGGTGTAACGGAATGATTGTTGGATTCGACGACAATGCGGCCGTCGTTGTCAACCAGGAAGGAAATCCTAGAGGGACTAGGATCTTCGGTCCAGTAGCTAGGGAATTGAGGGATTATAATTTTGCCAGAATAGTCTCGTTAGCCCCCGAGGTGTTGCAAAAACCAACGAGTGATATGATTTAGCGTCGTCGGTTTGACAAATTAAAAATTCAAGCCGAATTTTTGTATAAAAAATTCGGCTTGAATTTTTAATTTGTCAAATGTATCTAAATATCCCGAATACACGAAATTAAATTAGAGGAGACGGCAGGGAAAAAGAGGTTAGGAATCATTCTGGCATTGATAATTACAACAACTACTGATTGATATTTCACGAATAACGACGCCATCTCCGCTGCACTTACTGCCATAAGAAATGCCAATACGATAAAAAAAGCTATGATCAGGATACCTGCCACTAAAATGACTGCACGCATTGTACAAATTCCAGTAGAAGAAGGTTTCATAAAAGGTGCTATTAAGCACAGGGATAATGGGAAAGAGTTTCCGGATGTGAGCTTGAAGTATCTTGGCAAGAAGAAAGACCCCTACATTGCGGTTATCAGACGCATTAGTAAGCCTGGCTTGAGAGTTTATTCCGATCATCGGGAAATTCCCAAAATATTGGGCGGTATGGGAATTGCAATTTCACCGACATCTTGTGGACTTATTACAGATCGGGAAGCTCGACACAAAAAAATTGGGGGGGAAATTTCATGCCACATTTGGTGATTCGGGGAAATTTTTAAGCGAAAAGTCAGTTGTTTCCAAAACGATTATGTCTCCAAATAGCTACTAGCAATATCAGCTGAGTTAGCAATCTCTTAAAGAAATCTATGAATTACGGGAGGTTTATTTACTTCGAATGATGAAGAAGCAGAATCTTATTGACATGGAAGGTACAGTTACGGAATCGCTTCCCAATGCCATGTCTTGAGCGTGTTTGGATAATGGATGCCAAGTCTTGACTCACATATCGGGAAAGATCTGACGGAATTACATAAGAATATTACCAGGAGATAGGGTAAGAGCCGAATTAAGTCCTTATGATCTTACCAAAGGGTGTACCACTTACCGACTTCGAAGTAGACAGACGAGTAGCAGTCAGTAGATTTTGTTGTTGGTGCCACTATCTAGCAATTATCTGCTTGTTCAAAATTTTACTTCAATTTGGTGAAAAAAGGGAGAACGCATCTAAAATCTATCAATAGATTTATCCAACTAATTTAAGGTTGTAGCTACGAAAATTCGTGCCTCCATTCGCAAAATATGTGAGAAGTGTCGATTGATTCGTAGACGTGGACGAATCATGGTAATTCGTTGCAACCCAAAGCATAAGCAGAGGCAGGGATAGTCGAGATGTTTATACGTAGAACCAAGTAACAATTAACAACAGCCTCCGAATATGAATAATAAATCAACTGTGTCAGGTAATTCAAGGAAAAGTCGTTCACGCAAGGTAAAGCGCGGAGTCCAAAAGGGGGTTATTCATATCCAAGCAAGTTTCAATAATACCATTATTACTGTCACGGATGTTCGGGGATAAGTAGCTCCCCGGTGTTCCGCAGGTGCCTGCGGATTCAAGGGTACACGCAAAAGTACACCATTTGCCGCCCAAGCTGCGGCGGAAAATGCTATCCGTGCCTCAATGGATCGGGGTATGAAGCAAGCGGAAATTACGATGAGTGGACCTGGTCCGGGAAGAGACACCGCCTTACGGGCCATTCGCCGAAGCGGCATAATCCTCAGTTTCGTACGTGATGTGACCCCTATGCCATATAATGGGTGCCGACCCCCCCGAAAAAGACGTGTCTAACTAGTAGTTATATAAAAATTAAAGGGGGATTTCTCTATGCTCGCGTACGAAACATCGATCTCTACCCAAGCAATTCAATGGAAATGCGTCGAATCCAAGACAGAAAGTAGGCGTCTTCATTATGGCCGTTTCGTCGTATCTCCCTTCAAGAGAGGCCAAGTTAGTACTGCAGGAATTGCCATGCGTAGAGCTTCATTAGAAGAGGTTCAAGGGGCGAGCATAACATGTGCAAGGTTTCACGGAGTTTTGCACGAGTATCCCACAATAACGGGTATTTAAGAGACAATACATGATGTTTTAGTTAATCCAAAGGAAATTGCACCTAAGAGTGACTCTAATGATGTTAAAGAAGCAGTTTCGTCTGTAACTGGTCCCAAGGAAGTAACTGCGGGTGATACATCACTGCCACCCTCTGTCAAAGCGATTGATGATTCGCAGTATATAGTTACTATTACCCAACCAATATCTGTAAATATTGAATCGAAAATTGAAAAAGATTCCGGATACCGCATAGAAAATTCAGATGGATGTAGAGATGGAGAATTTCCCGTCGATGCCGTATCTATGCCTGTCCGAAACGTGAATTATAGCGTACATCTATTTGGAAGTGGTAGAGCGACGCGAGAAACATCATTCATTGAAATATGGACTAATGGCAGCCTGACCCCAGACGAGGCAATTAGCGAGGCTTCTGAAAAACTAATAGACTTATCAATTCCTTTTTTGCACGTGAAGCGCGAAGACGTCTCTCATTTCTATTCCGGAGACGATGAAAGTTCTTCCGCCTCGGCGGAATCATCTCCACAAATTTATGATGTGAATGAACTAGAGGGAAAGCTTTCCAAAAATACGTTTATTGACCAACTAGAACTACCCGCCAGAGCCTTTAATTGTCTCAAAAAGGCCAAAATACACACAATCGCTGATTTGCTTAATTATAGCCGAGAAGACTCATCGAAAATAAAAAGTTTTGGGCGGAAATCTGTAGATCAGGTGTCAGAAGCTTTGTGGGAGCATTTCGCCATAGAATTACCCAAAAGTGAGTTGCATATTAATTAGTGGGAAAAAGCAGCAGAAGCCAAATTATCCCACTTTTCGAAGAAGTGATCTTGTCTTTTGTGTATTGCACTTCTACTTGCAAAGGTTTTGGAGGTGAAAAAGTGGGTCAACCGAAACTCGGAAGGTAAAATTTGACTTCCAATTATTTTGGCCTAAACAGATAGAAATCAATTATCTAAAGAATTTGATATTTCCGATTCAAAACTGACGAAGTCTAGGGAAGTCTTGTCCCGGCCCGGGGGCTGGCGATTGCTCCCTAGACTAAATCTAAATATCTTTCAGGTTACATAGGAGATAGGGAAATACTAAAACAGTCCCGAAGTTAAAGATCCATCTATGGGTAAAGTTGCTCCAATACCTGACCAAATAGCGACCACGGTGCCAATTGCAAGGACTGTTGTGGCTACTGGGCGCCGAAACGGATTCTGAAATTTATTGACATTTTCGGGAAAAGGAACGGTCAACAAACCTGCGGGTACTGACGCCATTGAAAGAACACCTAATAGTTTATTGGGCACTGTGCGAAGTATTTGGAATACAGGGAAGAAGTACCACTCGGGTAATATCTCCAAAGGGGTTGCAAACGGATTTGCTGGTTCACCAATCATTGATGGTTCTGAAACAGCCAAACCCACGGTACATGCGATGGTTCCCAAGATTACTACAGGAAATATATATAAGAGGTCGTTGGGCCAGGCGGGTTCCCCGTAGTAATTATGTCCCATACCTTTAGCTAACTTCGCTCTCGAAACAGGATCGTTCAGGTCAGGTTTTTTTGTTACTGGGGTGGACTTCTCACCCCCCCGTAAGAATCGAACGTGAGAATTTATCCTCATACGGCTCGGGCAAATGTAGAATTATCTCATCCCGCAACGCTTAGGTTGGAAAGGACGGGCACGGAAAGAAGTTATTCCGCGACATGGCTTCTCATCCGAATCGGCTCAATGACGGAACAAAGCTTCGCGGATTATCTCGTATCCCATACGCACGTATCGTGTCATTGCGAGTTTATACAAGATACTTGCGAGCTACGATCCGTACAGGATCTCAACTTGTTACAACTTTGGCTATATATATATCTTTAGATCGTTTTTTTACCCCAACGGCTAGTCTTGCAAACAATTAGCATTTGATGCGAAAGAAATGTATGCATCGTGTTAAAAACCGTATGTTTAAAAGCTTCACACAATCCTAATTGGATTTATAGGGTTTTACGAGGCCTCTCAAAAATTTTGGCTCGATCATGGGAAAGATTCTCCAAACAACTTTCTCAGTTCGAAAGAGATGTTTTTATATCCAGGTTTCGAATCTTAGTCCCAAAGAAAAGAAAGGTCGGAAGGGAGACACACTTTTGGTTGCAGCAGTATCCAATTCGACGTCTGCATAGCCTACACGTCTCGATACAAGTCACACACTCCCGTAATCCAAATTTTTTTCCTCTGGTGCTTCAACCGTTTCGTCCCAGTAGTCCGAGACACTAACTAAATCCGCTAAATAACTTATCATTTGATTTAGTAGTAAGTATCGGCGGCAACGGAACAACAATCTCTCAAGGAACTTAGATTTGGGATCATTTACTTATATGGCGACGGAGATTTATCACCCCCGATTTATGAAGAAATCGCGAAGGACCCGGAATGCCTTGTTTACGGATCATTGGGAAATGCATCGGCGTAGAAACAGCAGTAAGAAGCGGCAAGACGAAAGTGTGTAAACTGTAGAAACGAGTTAATGTTGATTGGCCGACACTAGCACTTCCTCGTAATGACTCTACTAATGAAGATCCTACCAGGGGAATAGCTTCGGGTACGCCGGTTACGATTCTAACAGCCCAGTAACCAATTTGATCCCAGGGTAGGGAATATCCAGTTACACCGAAAGAGACGGTTGATACAGCTAGAATAACCCCAGTGACCCAAGTCAATTCGCGAGGCTTCTTGAATCCCCCCGTGAGATAAACACGAAATACGTGCAAAATCATCATTGAAACCATCATACTTGCTGACCACCGATGAACAGACCGAATCAGCCAACCGAAATTAACTTCAGTCATTGTATATTGAACTGAGGAGGAAGCTTCTGTAACAGTCGGGCGATGGTGAAGGGTCATAGCAAAACCGGTGGCTACTTGAACCAAAAAGCGAGTCAGCGTAATTCCCCCCAAGCAATGAAATATGTTCACATGTGGAGGGACGTATTTGCTGGTAATATCGTCAGCAATTGCCTGAATTTCTAGGCGCTCCTCGAACCAATCATATACCTTAGCGAGATAGGTAAGCCTTTTTCTTTCCTTAACTCCCTCTTCGTAAACTGTACATGAGACTTTTTTCTCACACAGCTTAAGCAAAGATGTTTGAGCATCGCCCATTCCATTAGTAGTTACTCGGGTGAAGAGGTAGGAAAAGACGGCAGGTCCCCGACATCTATTACTCATTAATGGAGAAGAAGCGACCCGGACTTGGAAAAGTCGGAAATACATTTTACTTCGATCTCATGTTAGCTTTTATTTTTGAATTGAAAACAAGTAGTACTAGCGTCTTGGGAAATCTCTTAATCTTATCGACGTATCTACCCCCCCCCCCCCCAAAAAAAGAAAAAGAAGGGGGGGTAGATGAATGAATAGAGGTTACCTCGTTCTGATCTGATTTTTTTTGGCATCCACAAAACCTTAGATTTCTACCATACCTCGAGAAATTTCTTTTAGGTGGGAGGACCCAACGGGCGACAACTCCCCCATCACCCCGAACCCCGCACGGCTCTTCCTTCCCTATCCGCAAACTTTAGTAAACAACCACAGCTGAGACGTACTTCACTGGTGTGGTAATTCTTCGATACAGCGCCGGCCGAGTCGGCAAGATCAGATAACAACTTTGTCACGAAATTTAAGTGGTAAATTGATGCGAATTAATCATAGTTTGAGCTTTACAACTAAATATTAATTTCTCGCGTTTCGGGTACTAGTAACTCGACTGCTACCTGGCGAGATACCAATAGTCTGATATAATAAAATCTGCTTAAATAAAAGATTGGTTATTTGTCGAACCAGATTAGTTGCGACGAATCACACACCCATATTATTGTCTCGTAAAAACATTTGAAGAAAAGTTTGCGCGATTTAACTCCCTTTCTGATTTCTGGTTAAATATCCACTCGTGAACCCCCAGCTGGTGCTATTGCATCAGCGGGGTTCGGGGCTGTTCTACCAACTAATTGGAATACCCTCCAATAAGACGGATGAGTTATAAATTTCCAAAATAGTAACTAAGAATACTGCGAATAAAGCCATGAAAAATCCCATCAAGGGGGTAGTTCCCCAGCCGGGGGCAACCTTTCCGTATTCTGAGTTAAGCGGCTTCAAAACCATTCCCAAGAAACTGATTCTGGGTTTACCTTTGGGGGTATCGCCAATAACTTTCGTAGCCGTAGAGCCTGCTCAATTGATTGAAATTTGCTGACTTTGTATACTATTATAGCAAGTAAAGTGGGAACTAATATTTTTTTTGGGCTACATGGCAATGGAAACCGCAACTTCGGTCGCTATCTCTATATCCCGTTCACTCGTTAGCCTCACCGGTTACGCTTTGTATACCGCTTCCGGTCAACCCGCCAAAGAGCTCAGAGACCCTTTCGAGGAACATGAAGATTAGTCGGACTGGTAGACCTTCCTTCGCAAAATTAAAAAGGAAGGTCTCTAATCAACTGAATTTCCCCTATATCCATGCTTTTGCTGATGCAGCGAAATCTTTTTCTTTGATAAAATTGGAAAAAAAAAAATGAAATCGGAGAAAGCTTTTTATTTACCCTTGCTAGGTACTTTGGGGGGCTCCCGGAAGAAGATGGCAAAAAATATTATACCCAAAGTTGCTACCAACAGAAATGTGTAAACCAGTGCTTCCGTGGATTCGACCGTAATAGTGGTATTTTGGAGATATCTTTCATACTAATTGGGCTGGAGGAAACTTCTAGTTCCTTCAAATTTTCTTTTTTTTTTGCTTGACTTCGGTGTATTCGAAACTACTCAAATAAATTAATTTATTAAGTTTTGACGAAACAATTATTTTTCACTTCATGACTCAGTCAATTTTTGCAACTAACCTGAGAGAGAGATTAATTGAATGGGATGACTAATAAAAAATCTTTTGAACAGCTTGTCTTTTAGTACTTGGATCCCCCAATTTTTGAAATGCCCCGAATTCGACTTGGGCATCCAAATCAGGGTCGATACCAGCAAAAACGTCTCTGAACAAGGTTCTGGCACCGTGCCAAATGTGACCGAAGAAAAAAGTGGGGGCAAACGTGGCGTGGCCGAAAGTGAACCAACCCCGTGGGCTACTTCTAAAAACACCATCCGATTTCAGAGTGGCGCGATCGAATTCGAAGATCTCACCTAATTGGGCGCGCCTAGCATATTTCTTCACCGTGGCTGGATCACTGAAACTAGCACCATCTAGTTCACCACCGAAGAATTCTACGGTTACACCCACTTGCTCGACGCTATATTTCGATTCTGCTCGTCTAAATGGTACATCAGCTCTCACAACGCCCTCGCCATCTACCAAGACTACGGGAAATGTTTCGAAAAAAGTTGGCATACGGCGTACGAAAAGTTCATGGCCTTCCCTATCCTTGAAGACGGCATGGCCTAACCGACCGACAGCTATCCCATCTCCGTTGTCCATTGCACCTGCCCTAAACAATCCGCCTTTGGCAGGGTTATTACCGATATAGTCGTAAAAAGCTAATTTTTCCGGAATCTTCGACCAAGCTTGGGATAGACTTAGATTTTCGGCTTCGCCTGATCGTATTCGTTTCTCTACTTCTTGTTGGAAGTACCCCTGATCCCACTGATAACGGGTGGGGCCAAACAATTCGATGGGAGTGGCGGCGGAGCCATACCACATGGTTCCGGAAACCACAAACGCGGCAAAAAATACGGCAGCAATACTGCTAGACGACACTGTCTCGACATTTCCCATACGTAGAGCTTTGTATAACCGTTGGGGAGGACGAACACTGAGGTGAAGCAAACCCGCTAGTATACCTAAGACTCCCGCTGCTATGTGGTGCGAGGCTATTCCGCCCGGTATGAATGGGTCGAAACCCTCGGCTCCCCAAGCTGGATCTATGGGTTCCACTTTTCCGGTTAATCCGTAGGGATCTGATATCCAAATACCGGGGCCAAACAAACCTGTCACGTGAAATGCTCCAGACGCAAAACAAAGTACTCCTGAAAGAAATAGGTGGATTCCAAATATTTTTGGCAAATCCAGGGATGGTTTTCCCGTGCGATCGTCGCGAAACAGATCCGGGTCCCAATACACCCGGTGCCGGATAGCGGCTAGAAACAGCAAACCGGATAGTATGATATGGGCCGCGGCTACTCCTTCATAACTCCAGATACCCGCATCAGTTGCGGTATCCCCGGTGATGCTCCAGCCTCCCCACGACTTCGTTATTCCAATGCGAGTCATAAATGGAATGACGAACATACCCTGCCTCCACATGGGATCAAGAACGGGATCCGATGGGTCAGAAACAGCTAGTTCATATGAAGCCATTGAACCCGCCCGGCCAGAGACCAAAGCAGTATGCATCAGATGCACGGAAATCAGACGACCGGGATCGTTTAATACGACGGTATGAACGCGATACCGAGGCAAACCCGTGAGAAACCCCTTTCTTGGATATTGGAGATGAGTGACCACTACGTAACTTTCTTGCCATATAGGCTTGCGTTATAAGTTATAGATAGACGAGGTGGAAGTTGTTGTGTGAGATATACGAGTCAATAATTTGGTTCGTGATTAAAAGCAGTTCTCTTTTCTCGTTTCACCTACTTGTTTGTATGAAACACATGGTAATATGAGATAAGCCAGTAACTTTTCTTTCGGGAGCAGATGGAGGCATGGATATTTTAGCATTTACGTGCTTTGTATAACAATGTAGGGATTGGTCCCATCAGAGTCTGTTAATATCTGCAAAAAAGTAGGATTTCTTTCACCCACGTCGTCTTCATCAAGCGTGTTATAATATGACGCAAGCTCCTTTTTGGCTTCTACGCCCCCAATTTGGAGGTAGTTACAATCTCCCTCGGTAGTTTTTATATGCCAATCGGTGTTCCAAAGGTGCCCTTTCGTCTCCCTGGGGAAGAGGATGCGGCTCGGGTTGACGTATAGTGCGACTTGTCAGGTGCGTCGAGCCGGACGGAACCCGTTTCCATCATCTCTTATCCGATTGATTTGTCTCTATCTCGCTTGGAATTGGCTAATCTATCAGTGGTCAAATGCGTGAGAAAAATCTGTCAATAGGTTTGGTAGTCGTTAGAATCCACGGCTAATTTGAATAAACAGATTGCTTAGGCTCCGGTTACTCAATCCCAAAAATCAATCGTAGCCAGAATGGCTATGAAACGAAAACCAGAACAGAAATAAAATTAAATAGATTTTTTTTTTGTGAATATGTTACATAAATTGTGGGAATAGATACAAGGGAAGTGAAACTATTTGTCCCGTATGTGCAAATGGCGGTCGGAACCCCACAACCTCCGGGGTAGAAGATGAACCCAAAGACTCTTCACATCAAAAGGACTCAATCACGAACAGAAATGCACTGGTGCAAAAGGGATAAGTTAACGCGCTGGGGTGAATTCACCGATCACCAGTCACGAGGTGGTTCAGGATGTGGGAAAGCCGGGCCAGACGAACTTGAACCAGAAGCTCTAATCCAATTTGGGTGGGATCAAAAACGTAAAAGAAAAAAGAAGAGGGGAGAGTTTCTTCTCACACCCATTTTTGCATGAAAGCTAACGGAGCCGTATGTATCTAGCGATACCTATACGGTTCTAGGGGGGGGGGCGGCTGGGTGGGAGTCGCGGAAACCTATCCCAATCAACCGCCTTTATCGGGAGAGACTTCCTCTTCTGGGTCAACAGGTCGATGACGAAATTGCCAACCAACTTATCGGTATCATGATGTATCTAAATGGGGAAGATCAAGCCAAAGATATGTACTCGTATGTAAATCCACCCGGTGGGGCGGTATTAGCCGGAATATCTGTCTACGACGCGATGCAATTTGTCGTACCAGATGTACATACTATTTGCATGGGACTAGCTGCTTCGATGGGATCTTCCATTTTGGCTGGGGGAGAAATTACCAGACGTATAGCACTACCTCACGCTTGGCGCCAATGATTTGCGCGGATTGGAACTTTGCCTTCGCCTAGCTGGGGTAACAATAGCATGGCAATTATTACTTGGCGATTCCTCCTATAAATATCCAACTATGAAATAATGAGACGCTGAGGAGGTGAAGTGAATCAAAAGAAATTTTTTGACTTGTAGTAGATTCGTTCTGGATCGAAATCAATATATCCTAGCGTCATAAATTGCATGAAATATCGGATCTACAGAACTTCCTAACCCTCGACTTTTCTTGTGGAAATGAAACATCAAGTTTTTAAAGAGTTGAGCGATGTCAATTTCGTTGTCCATCGAGGGTATATATAGCAAACTCTGGGATTGCTGGCGCGCTACAGCGACGGAACCATCATAATACGTCTGAAAGAAAGGATGGTATGATCTCGTAATACTCTTCTCCCAGTATCGCAAGAAGAAGAGGCTTTACAACGAGGTAAATCTATCCTCTAAGACAAGGAGTTAATGTTTAACTACTGATTTGAACAGACTCTGTTGCTCTACCAGAAGTGTAGCCGTATGCAAAAGAATTTGCCTGTACGGTTGGACTTAATCAGAGTCATCTAATTAGGGTAATGATTCATCAACCCGCTAGTTCGTATTATGACGGACAAGCTGGGGAATGTGTTATGGAGGCAGAAGAAGCATCAAAACTCCGCGATTGCATAACCAAAGTCTATGCCCAAAGAACCGGCAAACCTCTATGGGTAATTTCTGAAGACATGGAAAGGGACGTTTTTCCGTCAGCAGAAGAAGCCCAGGATTACGGCGTCGCGGACCCCGTAGCGTTGGAAAACGCGTCAGCTTAAAAATTCGACGGGTGGGAAGTAACTGAGACTTGCAAAAAAGAAGTGAATTCCTTCTATTTGAAAAGTTTTTTTTTCGTAGTTTCACATTTATTCGTTCAGCCAGTTACTAATCCATCCATTTGGAAGGAGGGAGAAACAAATCTTCGAGGTTTTTTCTCGTGCTTCAAACAAAAGAATCCCGTAAAGATTGATTGTTGGATACCAAGATATAGCAAGTTTTCTCAAATGGTTGATAATATTTCGAACCGAATGAAATCTCTGCGTCTTTGAACGTGCCAACAAATCAGCAACTTATTAGAAAAGCGAGACAGCGGTTGGGGAGTGGGACGAAATCCCCCGCTCTTCGGGGATGCCCCCAACGGAGAGGTGTGTGTACCAGGGTGTATGTGCGACCTGTTCGGATCGGAAACCTAAGACATTGAGGGGTTGATGTTGGGAGATATTCCCCCGAATGAAATAGGGGTAAATCCATAATCCATCTGTTTCGGTAAGAAATGGAAATTCGTGGTTTAAGTCGGTGCAAATCCGATCATTTCGGTTTGGGACGATAAAAGCCAATCGATGATAGTAAAGTTGAGTTATTAAGCGAAGCCAAGCGGATGAGATCAGCTTCTATACCTCTTTCGCCAATCCCGTTGCGGCAGCAATAAGTACGGGTCAGCTGTTCCGCCAACCTCCAGCGTAAAATACCGTTACTACACATATGACTTCTCTTGAAACAAATGATAAATGGAAGTGAGAAAGCCCAGCTTAATGGGATGAGTTAAATATTGGGGATCATGCGACCCGCCAACAGCAATTTTGTTTTCCTTATCCTCGGAAAAGCCTAGGCTCCGGTATATAGGGGGGACCCGGCTGCCATAATAAATTGACCACGGAAACATAGGAATCCGTAGTATTTCCGGTACAACGTACTGTTTACCTGTCGGTAAACAGATGCAGGTGGGGTATCCAACCTGTAGCGGAGTATTTGCGGGGGGGAAAGTCGGAGTAGCAAAAGCCGCCGGAATCTCTATTTATCACATCAGATAAAAAGACGGAAATTTGTCACAGCCGACAAACTTCCCGACAATTACGAAGCAACTACCTGCGACCTTCTAAGAATTGAAAGGCGCGGTATGTCACCGCACATAGTGCAATTGAAACATAAATCTATCTTTGGAATCTCCATCTCTTCAGATGGGGTACGTTTCAGTATAACACAGCTTATCTATTTTTCTAAATTGATATTTCTATTTAGATATCTCTAAATAAGAGATATTAAAACGAAACTGTTTGGGGGAGTAGCGGAGCCCAGGAATAAATGGATTTTTCGGACGAAAATATAATTTTCCGTGAGGCTATACTTATAATGACCAGAGTAAAACGGGGATCCATAGCTCGTAAGTATCGCAAAGACATTCTCGATTTTGCATCCGGGTTTCGGGGGGCTCATTCGAGATTATTCAGAACAGCGAACCAGCAAGAAAGAAGGGCACTAGCTTGCGCTTATGTAGATAGAAACAACCGAAAGAGAAAATTTCGCCGTCTGTGGATTGCTCGGATTAATGCAGCAGCGCGGAGAAATGGAATTACGTACAGTTCGATGATTCACAATTTGTTTGGGAATCAAGTTTTTCTGAATCGCAAGACACTCGCGCAAGTAGCTACTCCAGATGCTTACTGTTCTTCCAGGCTCGTACGAGAAATTAATAATGAGAAAGATTGACATGCAGCGGTAAACCTCTCCGGATTAAACGGAGAGGCCAGAAATAGGGGACGAGTTAATTTGCGGATCTATCACAGGGAAAAAAGAAAAGACAAACGGAGGGACAGACTATCTCATAGACATAAGTTTGATTTGACTTAAAAATATTTAATCACATTGCTTTCGCAGGAGATTTTTAGCTGCCAAATTGAAGAAGAAAAAGCAGAAGTCAATTTTCTATAGTCATCTAATTTTCGTTATTTGAGAAGGGTAGCAACGCCGAAATACGGGCTCTCTTTATAGAGATAGCTACCAAACGCTGCTGCTTGGAGGTTAATCTATTCATTCGTCTCGATAGGATTCTTCCTTGCTCACTGACGAATCGACGAAGTAGGCTCGTATTTTTGTAATCAATAGCTTCATCGGAGCGAATAGACGGGGAACGTCTACGGAGAGATCTTCTAAACTTATTCGTGATATTTTTTTGTGACTACCGATACAAATTAATATTGATTACTTACCAATTAACCAAAGACATCTCTTATCTCTTTAGTTCTTTGTGATAAGTATGTTTGTGGCAACAGACGCAAAATTTCTTCGATTCCAACCGAGTAGGTGTGTTACGGCGATTCTTACGTGTAGTGTATCGAGAAATACCCGTGGATTTGTCGCCAGTCCCTTTGCAAGTACAGATTGTACATGCTGAAGCAGTGGTTACCCTCGCATCTTTACTTTTGGTCATAAAATCAATCGCATCATAATAAGATAAGGTTTTTTTGAGGGGGGGGGGTCACAAGTAGATCCAAATGTGTTTGAGCGGACTACTCACAAAGTTTTAACAATAAGGCTTAAATTTCAGCTACGCCCACCCTCCTCCCCCCCTCCCATCAATAACTCGATTACTTGCTACTCGTTTCGCAAGACGTAAATTTATCCGACTTTTTCGCCTCGTCTGACCCCTCTGTAGTTAGTTCTTTTCTTTGGATCAGAAAAACGGAAATAATAAAGCGTCTGGGAAGAAGCGATTAACTTCTATTAAGGAACCAGCTAGCAAGCCAAACCATATTGCAGCTACGACAGGGGCCGTAGAAAGGTATATCTTAAAATATTGCATTAAAAATCCTCCTTCTTTCTAAAGTTCTATTTCTATACCTCTTAGTCTTTGTTCCTCTTCTACTTCTTTTCCCCCACTTCTAGAGAACCGATTATTTACGACTCATAAATCAATTTCTATAAAAGAGAAGCTGGTAACTTCGGAGTATTCAAAGTGGTATTAACACCCGCAATATCAATGAAAAATGGGATAAGAGGGAGAGTAATAATTGGACGGAGTGATAAGAGACAACTACCTATCAGAAAATAAATTTTACTTCTACCGGTAGCCGGTATCTACAGCTACCAGTTATAATGAATCAGATGAAGTAGCATTGAATCGACGATACCAGCTGCAAATCAAAATTAGTAGGGATGTGACGCAGCTCGGTAGCGTGTTTGTTTTGGGTACAAAATGTCGCAGGTTCAAATCCCGTCATCCCTATTTTTGATGCATGCACCAAGCTTCCGGGATAGGACTTCTCGTCTCACCCACTTTTCCTCCGTGAAGAAGGAAAAAACCCCTAACTCCCGCTTTGCTCCTAACTTCCTCCTCGCGGAGTGGGGAAGGAAGCTGCGCCATTTATCCCTTCTCTTCTGGGAGAAAAATGACCCCGAAAATCAAGAGGGGACGCCCTTAGTTTAGTCCGGTAGAACGCGGGTCTCCAAAACCCGATGTCGTAGGTTCGAATCCTACAGGGCGTGCCTACTACCGCTTAACCAAGAATTACCCGATATAACTAATACGTGTCAAATACAAAATACTTAAAAAATGGAGGCAACGAAATTGTTATTGCCGAAGCAGCCCCCCACGTATGTTTCTTAGATAAGCAAATATTTCCAAACAAATTCTAGAAATGATGAAATAATCGAGAAGAAAAAAAGCATTTCTAGATGAATATTTTATAATCTCTCTTCTGAATCAACGTGTTGTTTGATGTTCGAGATACGACAATTGTTAGATTCTACCGAATATCTAGCTGATCGCCGCGTCGATATTGTGGGTATGCAGTTACAAATAATCCAGCTAGAGTTATCGGAATCGAACCCGACACAATTCCCGATAGTGATGCTTCAACCATTCCAGTTTGTAGATATTTAATGTAGATACTTACCAAACTTACCAAAGTGGATTTTCGCGCCAACCGAATAGTAATTGGTAAGTGCAATGAATTAGTAGGCGCCGGCGGGGCCCCTTTTTTTGCCCTTCTCCCCCTCTATCTAGATTCTATATGATAATGATGAGTTACAAAATCTGAATCTTGTTCAATCCAACAAATAAAGCTAAGGTCAAAATTAATACAGACGTCAAAAAGGCGAAGTGGCTTAGTAGAGTGAGCATAAATTTGAATACCAAATTATCTGACAGATGGGTTAGTACACGATTTCTTTGAGTAGTTTATCACCCGAACCTACTGAATCAAAGTTGTTTACTCAAATTTGCTAAGTCGGGATTGATTAGTCCCATTTATTCAGATGATCTGAACCCATCGATTTAGTTTTTTTGGTGCAATTATGTCTCACCAATTTGATTTATGAGGTAGGCAACCACACAGTACCTCTCGATCGTCAATTAATCGGTTAATAATTGCTGAAGAAGTCTTCCCTTTTTTCGGCAACTGCCCCCATTCCTCCCGGAATGGCTATATTCCTCCCGGAATGGCTATCCCTCTGGCCTACTAATGTGCCTAGGCCTGGCTGAAATCAGTAATTGCCCGGACACGCCGAGAGACGGAGGCAGGCTCGAAGACGGGGCGGTGGTAGAAATCTCCGCGCTTGCAAGCCGCCGTACGGGTCTGAAGCCGGCCAAGGCTTTCTGGTCGGTTTGGTCTAGGTGTAGGAAACCACTCGCCAGAAATTACGTAAGTATCGAACACCTTACCTGTGAGGAGCGAGTAACCTTGCCGCATCAAAGGCGGGCTAGCTATACTGAACCAGTATATTTCGGATATACCCTGGGTATAATAGTGACATTCCAATTTGGGTCAGTTTCCGTTCGAAAAGGTTTACTGGTGGATTCTGCATCTTTTACCCCTTTTCTTTTTCGGGAAACAATCCTTTTTAGCATTACAAGATAGATATAGATAGATACGGAGCTGAACATGTCTGGGAATACAGGAGAACGCCCCTTTGCTGACATCATTACTAGTATTTGATACTGGGTCATCCACAGCATCACTATACCCTCCCCGTTTATTGCAGGCTGGCCATCTGTCAGTACAGGTTTAGCTTACGATGTTTCCGGAAGCCCCCGCCCAAACGAATATTTTTCAGAGAGCCGACAAGAAGTTCCCTTGGTAACTGGCCGCTTCGATTCGCTGGAACAGGTCGACGCATTCACCAAATTCTTTCAGGAGAAACTAATGGCTTTAGATAAAACTTATCCGATTTTCACTGTTAGGTGGTTAGCCGTTCACGGCTTAGCTGTCCCTACAGTTTTCTTTTTGGGATCCATATCAGCTATGCAATTCATTCAAAGGTAGTTTTTAGTGAGCTCTGAATCTACGACACAACCGAATCCAAATAAACAGAGTGTAGAATCGAATCGTACAAGCCTTTATCGGGGATTATTACCGATTTCCGTACTCGCCGTTCCATTTTCTAATTACTTTTTTAATTAGAAACTAAAAAGAATTGTCTGAAAAAGATCAAGATCCTAATTATTTGTGACTGTTCATGTCTCGAGTCGAGGCCGGATGATGAAGCCAAAGAAGTAGGGGGTAAGGAGGTAGCGCAGATGACAAATACCACTGGAAGGATTCCCTTGTGGTTGGTAGGTACTGTAGCCGGTACACTTGTGATAGGTTCGTTAGGCATATCCTCCTACGGAGCTTACTCAGGGTTGGGGTCGTCTCCCCAATAATAATTGCCGCTTGATCGATAAAATTTCGCCGAATTATACAAGCGAAGTCTCCGTTTTTTCTTCCCCTTCTACCTGAAGAAGGAGAAGAAAGAAGCGGTTCAATTCGATATATCTCTATTTAGTTAGATAGAGACGGATTAGTGATATATTGAGTTGTAGTCGATTCGTCGACCGGACGTAATAATGCTCAGCTTCACCGGTATTATAGCTCCGCAACGCATCTCTCGAGTAGACGGGTCGATCGACTTTCTTCTATCTAAAGAATCGGTCGAGCCTGAATATGACAACTAGAGCGAGTAGTTATTCTTACATATTTTTAAATCATATACTTTTTGTAAGTAAGGAATTTAATGTTGCAGTTTGGGAGAGATATTCTAGTCCGGAAGAGAACACTGGTTCGATACAATCGGATCAATCAATAGGTTTTCGGATACAATTTATACTTCGACAAACTAACAAATGAAGTTTTTCTCTCTCTACTCCTATCCAACAGCAATCTTCCCAACAAGTTCTATGCATATTTGTGGTCTACCTCCCCACCCGACGTTGCATCTTCCGTGCCCTAGTTCAGACTTGATAGAGTCGAACTAGGGAACTGGTCGGTAAGTAAATAAGTAAGCCGATTGCGTGGGAGAATATGTGTGGATGATGATGATGTCGGTGGTGTCGACGTCGTTGACGTTGCCAACAAAGCCAAAGTCGACGCAACCAACACCCTCCATGCGGCTATCAAACCATTGACTAAGAAAAAAAAGACAAATGGAAATATCTCCCCCCCACACGCAGTTATCAGTCGGGTTATTTAGCCACGGGAGGGATAACAAGAAGCGAGAGGAGTAGGTAGTCAGAAATTCATTTCTGCCAACTGGACTTTTTCAAACTGCTTCTTCTTAAGCACGAGAAAAATCTGTGCCAAGACAACCGACGCGAAAAAAGCTATGAGACCCTGAATACGCAACGGGTCTTGGAGTACGATTTCGACCTCTCCCTGACCAAATCCGCCAACATTGGGGTTATTAGTCAATGGCTGATCGGCCTTGACGAACTCACCTTCCGAAACGATGAGCTCGAGTCCGGGAGGGACGGTATCGGTTGTTTCACGATTCTCGGATGACTCTTCTATAGTGATTTCGTATCCACCCCTTCCTTCTTTACGAACGACCCGCTTTATTCTTCCCGCTACTGAAGCGGTATAGACCGTGTTATTGCTTCTGCTCCCATCTGGGTAGATTTGTCCCCTGCCCCTGTTCCCCCCGACATAGATGGGGTATTTCAGGAAATGAGCTTCTTTGTTAGTACCAGGGTCCGGTGAGATAATCGGAAATATGATTTCGCTGTATAATTTGCCCGGCACTGGTCCTACGACGATTATATTTTCCTTTCCAGGACGGTAACTCTGAAACGATAATTTCCCCAATTTTTCTTTCATTTCGGCTGGAATGCGATTAGAGGGAGCCAATTCAAACCCCTCTGGTAGAATGAGGACGGCGCCGACATTCAATCCACCTTTTTTACCATTTGCGAGTACTTATTTTATCTACGTATCATAGGGAATCTTAACAACTGCTTCAAATACAGTATCGGGAAGAACGGATTGCGGGGCCTCGATATCCACAGGTTTCTTGGCTAGGTGACAATTGGCGCACACGATACGTCCTGTAGCTTCTCGGGGATTCTCATAATTCTGTTGCGCAAGAATCGGATATGCATTTGATACAGATGGACAGTCCAATTCACTGAAACCGATCGATACTGCAAGTGACAGAATCCAACACTTTTCCATCCAGTTATTCGTAATTCTTCTTTGCATAGATTGATGATTAGTCTCAAGTCTTTGTACAAACGGGTCATGTGTTGACGCCACTTGGTAGCAAATAATTTCCTCCTGCTCCAATTCTTTCCCCCTCCATAATCTTTCGATCATTATTAGCAGATGGCGAACGAGGGGGGGGGGGTGCAAATGACTCAAATGGGTGAACTAGTCTAGCCTGCTAGATGCGAATTCGGAGAAGTGGTTGTCACCCACTCATTGTATGATAAGTTGCTACAATCGAGGGAGATGTGCGATTCAAGTGACGGAAAATCCAATATTTAGATACCGTATCTAAGATAACTGGAAAGGTTGAGACGAGGCGAGAAATTACATATTTATCGGGAATTAAGCCGAAGTGTTCGAAGAAGGAGCCTATGACTATTTCCCAACCATGGGGCGAGTGGAACCCTACACATAGATCAGTTATTGAAAGAATGGAAAACGCTTTCATCGTGTCATTCGAACTGTAAAATGACTCCTGAATCCGGGAATTTGAAACTGCAAGTCTCTTTCGACCCGTTATCAACAATAAAGCTGGGATGGCAATACTAATTGCATCGGTTACTAGCTGCAGCAGTAGCTGAATATTCAGTTCGTTATACATTATTGCCAATTGGGTAGTCTCGTCATATGCATTTGCATCATAATTTCGCAACTGCGTATCTGCCAAGTGTTCAGTCGCGTCATCTAACCAGAGCAATGCTTCTACTTCCCGGAGCTGCTTCAGAGCCTTTTCCTCTTGAAGGGGGTTGATAAATACCTGGGTTTGGGTAATGTTCCACCAACCCCTAATCCAAGACTCTAAAAACCAATTTCCGAAACTGATTCGAATCGTGAGGGGGAGAAGCGGGAAACACCCAACATATTGGAGGGAAACTAATGCTTGGTTTTTAGCTAAGTCGAAATCATTATGTACTAACACACTTGATTGATTTGCCAATTCCGCCCCGAACCTCGATAAAGTGCGAGTTACAGACCGAGGCACCAAACTAATTGACTCATAGGCCGACGGAAAATTGGCCGATTCGCGATTAAATGATTTCTCATTCACTTCTTTGGTAGTTTGAAATGGGAAAAAGTTTACGGAACAACGTGCTCTCTCAGCATCAAACTCATTTGAAGTCGCTTCAATCCAAGCTAATTTCCTATTTATTTTTTCTATATTATTCAACTTGTAAGAGACACATCCCTTTGCGGGAGGGAAATCATTTTCCAGTTTATCTTCTGAGAAACTAACTAGTTTTCCTCGTTCATTGACTGTTTCGCCACTCGTGTAACAACTTAGGCAACATTTTAAAGATATATCTTGGGAAAGCGAGGTATCTGGAAGATTCGGCGGAGACGTATTCAAACAATTTTTCGTCAAAAAATTGTTTGCGCAATGGCGCCCAATTGGAAACAATCCAAGGAGCTTCGTCCCAAAGATGAGTCTCAGGTATTTCTGCATCCCCAAAATAGATATACTGAATCTGTGCTCTAAGAGACTACAATATATTAGATATCTAGATTTCTTTGATGCCGCGTTTGTGGACGCTGTCATGGCCCGCGACAACTCCTCCGGTGCTGGGGGGGATGATTCCACTCGCACGAGAAGTGAAAAGTCGTTTATCAAGGGCTGTAGTTGCTTACTAGCCTCATAAGCTCTATCCGGGGAACGTTGTGGAGTACTAAAAAGCTGTCGAATAATTCTTCGTTTCGAGTGATGTAATCGCATATATTAACTCTAACTATCTATCAGTCGGGAGGAGGAAATAAGCGAAGTACGAGACTAATCAGATGAATTCTTGTAATTGGGATATCCCTTCTTTGCTTCGGACCCCTCCTCCCCGAACTTTTTCTTCCCGCAGCTCCAGTGGCCTTGCATCTCTTCGCAAATCATCCGGTTCCAAAATTCAACAAATTTTAAAAACCTTCAATTGATACACGCGGGAAACGAGCGGGTTCGGCGGCTTTTTCTTCCATATCTCCCAAGGTTAAACCTTCACCGATCCTAGTTAGTGGAATATTTCGCCGACCCCTGACTTTCAGGTAGAGAATCCGACGTGGATAAAAGCCTTCCCTACTTTCCAATCCAACCGCTTCCACATCTTTTAGTACAAGTCGAATGTGGATGCGGCGATTTTTTCCGGGAAAGCCCCACCGAAAGATGGAAGAGAACCCTTCTCGCTTATCAAACAAGTTGTATCCGCCCCCCACGTTCCAAAACGCAGTACACCACAGATACAGCCCGAGAAAGAGGCCTGCAATCCCGTAGAAACACATTACAATACCCTGTGGTATAAATACGATGTGTTCGGATGAAAGTCCGGGGATCAGATCTTCCCCGACGCAGCTAGAAAATCCCACCGGTAGAAAACCTGCTGCGCCGCAGACAAGGATACAGGCCCAACATGAATTCGCAAATGTACGGGAGCCTTTTATGAAATCTACTTGGATCCATTTGGAGCGGCAATTCATTACTATTTCCTCACAGATTGCATAATAAATGGATTAGCCATTTTGTCATCAATTTTGCTTTCCCTATTTTTCCTTCAGTCCATTACTTCCGCTTGTTTTCGATTTATCCGCGTCTGGTAATGAAGTACAAAAATGGGGTTCAAGCTTATGGGATAGGGTAGTTATCCACATGTATCTCATCCCAGGGACAAATAATCAATCTATATCTCATTTCTGTGTGAAATGAGAATGAGACATAGATTGATTGGAGCAGCATTTCTTGCTTAGCTCTTTGGGACAAGGATAACCACCGAGAGAGAGGGAATTCATCTTGATTAAGTATTAGCTGAGACTAGACTTCGAATTCAATTGGTATTATGAAATTACCGAGTGGTTTACTCCGTCTCCGAAAAATGAGAAAGGAATTATAGGATTTCATCCCGCTCTATATATAGAAATGAAATAGCCATTGCAACTGCTGGAAACACCAAACCGACTAGGGGTACACAAATAGAGGGTAGATAAGATGCTGCCATGATAAAATTACCTCAACTACAATAAAGAAAAGAAGAACTTTATTTATACAACAATATATCTCTGTTTCACTCTTCTTTCTAATATCTAATGATATTCCCTTTGTTCCAGAAAGAAAAGGGGTTTCCAGGCTTCCGGTAAAATAATCTAATTTGGATTTTTCATTTTCTGGGGTTTATCGGGGAGGGAACGAGTGCGCTGACACCAAAAGAAAGATTCAATAAATTTTTTGTTGCAAAGAAGAGACGGAAATAACGGTTGTTTTCCCGTTTATTGGTAAAGGGGGAAGATGTGGCTGATTTATAAATACGAGAAATAAAATTCGGAACGAATTCAATTTTTTTTACAAGGAGCTGATGAATAAAGCTCAGATATTTCGCCCAAAACACCCTTCGAGAGATTACGTGGAACAATCGAATCGAGTAGCCCATTATCAAATAAAGACTCAGCTGCTTGAAAGCCATCAGGTATCTTTTGACGCGATGTTTATTCAATTACCCTTTTACCGGCGAATGCTATATACGCCTTGGATTCGGCAGTAATTATATCCCCCAACATGCCAAAACTGGCAGTGGCACCCCCCGTGGTTGGATAGGTAAGAATCGATATATGAATTAATTTTTTTTGAACTTGATGAATTTGCAAGACGGAAGAAATTTTAGCCATCTGCATCAAGCTCAACGTTCCTTCCTGCATACGCGCCCCCCCGGAAGCACGAATTAAGACCAATGGCAAAGACTTGTCCGTGGCATATTCGATTAGGCGAGTAATCTTTTCACCCACGACGGAACCCATACTTCCCCCCGTGAAGTGGAAGTCCATAACACCAAGTGCAACAAGTGTTCCATTTAGATACCCCGTACCTGTTTGAACAGCGTCGGTTAGACCCGTTCTTTCCTGAGAAGCAGCTACACGATTCTGATGAGAATCCTCGTCAGAGAAATCTGAAACATCTTTTGCAGTCATGTCTTCATCCATGGGAATCCATGTGTTGCGATCAATCAAAAGTTCGATCCTTTCCATACTATTCATTGAAAGATGATAACCGCATTCTTCACAGACACTTCTATTCTGTTTCGAAAATTTAACATGAAGCATATTTCCGCAGTTATCGCATCGAGCCCGTAATCCTCTATTCGTGTTAACACTTATCCGCTTTTCTCTTTCTTTTTCAGTTGAGATAGAGCCTCTCGTAGCTTCCTCAGGGAAAGCTCCAATCAATCCACCAAATTTGCGCTTATCTTCAAACCAATTTATTACAGACGTAAAAATCTCCTCATCTGTTGTTTCCGTTTAGCCCGTGGAAGAAATAAATTTTAAATAGATTCCTTGTAATAATAATAATATGACGAACTTTTACCTCAATCGAAGTAGGTATCAACAAATCGGAACCAAATCCAAGCCCATTGACCCAATAAATAATTGGCTATTGACTAGTTATCTGTCGCGTCAGTCATATTGTAGGTATTCAATTTATATTATCCAACAAAACAAACGAAGCGATATGCTGTGAAACTAAACATGATAAAGGTGTTTCTAATAAAGTGTTAAGTTTAACTTTAGACTACTCGTTCACATTTCGTAATTTTGCAATACGAGTTGGTAGGGATTCGAACCCTCGGATTCACATTTCGATACTATGTGCTTCTCCGTTTCCATCATTGATTAACCAACCTTGATATGTATCGCGTATTAGGAGTATGGGGAAAATTAACTCCTTCCCGATACTCCTGATATGTCTGACAACTGTTGCGGAACAAGTGCTAGTGGGAATGGGAAATAGCTACAGAGATCCGAATCTATTTACAACGTATCAATTGTGTCGAATTCAAATTTGATTGCTTTCCATATCTCGCATGCGGCAGCCAATTCCGGACTCCACTTACTAGCTTCACGAATAATTTCATTACCCTCACGAGCGAGATCGCGACCCTCATTACGAGCCTGTACGCAAGCTTCTAATGCGACTCGGTTGGCTACCGCACCGGGTGCATTTCCCCAAGGATGTCCCAAGGTTCCTCCACCGAACTGTAAGACGGAATCGTCCCCAAAGATTTCGGTTAGAGCGGGCATGTGCCAGACGTGGATACCCCCCGAAGCTACGGGGAGTACACCCGGCATAGATACCCAATCTTGTGTGAAATAGATACCACGGCTACGATCTTTCTCAATATAATCGTCGCGAAGTAAATCGACGAAACCCAAAGTGACTTCCCGCTCCCCTTCTAGTTTGCCTACTACAGTTCCGGCGTGTATATGATCCCCACCGGACATGCGTAATGCTTTGGCCAATACGCGAAAATGTATACCGTGATTTCGTTGTCTATCGATCACAGCATGCATCGCACGGTGAATGTGGAGAAGCAGTCCGTTGTCTCGGCAGTAAAAAGCTAAGCTGGTATTTGCGGTAAACCCTCCGGTCAGGTAGTCATGCATGACTATTGGTGCACCCAATTCTCTAGCAAAAACAGCTCTCTTCAACATTTCTTCACACGTACCTGCAGTAGCGTTTAAGTAATGCCCCTTAATTTCGCCTGTTTCAGCCTGGGATTTGAAAAGAGCTTCTGCTACGAATAAGAAGCGATCTCTCCAACGCATGAATGGCTGGGAATTTACGTTTTCATCATCTTTCGTAAAATCAAGTCCACCACGAAGGCATTCATAGACGGCTCTACCATAATTCTTAGCAGACAGGCCTAATTTTGGCTTGATTGTACATCCCAATAAAGGACGTCCATATTTGTTCAGTTTATCCCTCTCGACCTGAATACCATGAGGCGGTCCGATAAAAGTTTTAGAATAAGCAGGAGGGATTCGAAGGTCTTCCAAGCGTAAGGCGCGTAGAGCCTTAAATCCGAAAACGTTACCTACAATGGAGGTGAACAGATTGGTGACAGAACCTTCTTCGAATAGATCCAAAGGATAAGCTACATACGCGATATACTGGTTCTCTTCCCCAGCGACGGGTTCAATGTCGTAGCATCGGCCCTTGTAACGGTCAAGATTGGTCAACCCATCTGTCCATACAGTGGTCCACGTACCCGTGGAGGATTCCGCAGCTACCGCAGCTCCGGCTTCTTCAGCTGGTACTCCGGGTTGTGGGGTCATGCGGAAGGCTGCTAAGATATCGGTATCTTTGGTCTTGTATTCGGGGGTGTAGTAGGTCAGTCGGTAATCTTTGACACCAGCTTTGAATCCAACACCTGCTTTAGTCTCCGTTTGTGGTGACATGGGTTTGCTCCTCCCTATGACTGAATTAGTAAATCTTGCAAAGATGAGATCTGCTCGGCATAGGTAGAGTATTTCGACGTGAGACGCGAAGTGAATATAGTACAACCCGCGCATGATACTTATACCTGTCAAAACTCCATTTCAAGCATGGAACATTATCATTTTATACTGCGTCTCACGCGGGGTGCAACTAATCACCCACAGAAACTGCTTAAGAAGCAGCATTCTGCCTCATCCCAATACATTGACTCGGGAATCTCTTCGTGGTTAGACTGGTCGATAGAATACGAACCAAATAATTGCCAATCCCTCGCGTTTAATGGTCAATCTCGTTTGAAAGAGAGGAGAACGCGTACCCCAATAATGAAGATTCAACGAATAGAGCGCAGATTTCACCAGTCTCTCGACTGTATACAAAACAAAGAAGAAGCCTGCCTCATCTGCGGTTTACCCCCCCCCCCCCATTTTACCTATCTATAGCTACATCTGCAAAACGGATTCAAATAAAGGGGAGTGGGTGGTAAGAGGGCGGTTGACTCCTTCTTCCCCGTCGACCACTCAACGATGAAACACCACATACTTCTACCGATTCAGCAGTCAAATAAAGATAATACACCGAAGTAGTATAGTTATGAAAACCAGTTCTCTCTCTTCCGAAATTTCTGAATTGGTGGAAAAAAACGTGGGCTATATCACCCAGATCATTGGACCAGTATTGGATGTGGCTTCCTCGCCGGGAAAAATGCCCAACATCTACAACTCACCAATAGTCAGAGGACAAAATCCAGCAGGTCAGGAGATTAATGTTACTTGTGAGGTCCAACAATTATTAGGTAATAATGAAGTGAGAGCTGTAGCTATGAGTGCCACAGACGGTTTGACGAGAGGTATGGGTGCTGTTGATACGGGAGCCCCCCTTAGTGTTCCCGTTGGTGAAACTACTCTCGGACGAATATCCAATGTCCTTGGCGAACCCGTAGATAATTTGGGTCCTGTGCGAAGTAGTACGACATTTCCGATTCACAGGTCCGCCCCGGCATTTACCCAGTTGGACACCAAATTATCGATTTCTGAAACGGGTATAAAAGTTGTGGATCTCTTGGCTCCGTATCGGAGAGGCGGAAAAATCGGGTTATTTGGTGGGGCTGGAGTTGGAAAGACGGTTCTTACTACGGAATCAATTAATAATATTGCGAAAGCTCATGGAGGTGTATCCGTATCTGGCGGGGTAGGAGAACGTACGCGTGAAGGTAATGACCTTTACATGGAAATGAAAGAATCAAAAGTTATTAATGAACAAAATATTTCGGAATCAAAGGTAGCTCTGGTTTATGGTCAGATGAATGAACCACCGGGAGCTCGCATGAGAGTTGGCTCAACTGCTCCAACAATGGCGGAGTACTTTCGAGACGTTAACAAGCAAGATGTACCCCTATTTATTGACAATATTTTTCGCTTTGTCCAGGCGGGATCGGAGGTCTCGGCGTTGCTGGGTAGGATGCCTTCCGCCGTGGGTTATCAACCGACCCTTGGTACAGAAATGGGATCGCTGCAGGAGAGAATTACTTCCACCAAGGAAGGATCAATAACTTCCATTCAAGCTGTTTACGTACCTGCCGATGATTTGACTGACCCGGCTCCCGCCACGACATCTGCACACTTAGACGCTACTACCGTGCTTTCAAGGGGATTAGCAGCAAAGGGTATTTATCCAGCCGTAGACCCGCTGGATTCGACCTCGACTATGTTACAGCCTTGGATTGTGGGTGAGGAGCATTATGACACCGCACAGGGAGTTAAGCAGACTTTGCAACGTTACAAGGAACTTCAAGATATTATAGCTATTCCCGGGCTAGACGAGTTATCCGAAGAAGATCGCCTGACGGTAGCTAGGGCTCGAAAAATAGAACGTTTCTTATCGCAACCTCTTTTTGTGGCAGAAGTTTTCACCGGCTCTCCGGGTAAATACGTCAGTTTATCAGAAACCATTAAGGGATTTCAAATGATTCTTCCTGGAGAGTTGGATAATCTCCCCGAACAAGCTTTTTACTTAGCTGGCAATACCGACGAAGCCACCGCAAAAGCTGTGGCTTTGCAAGCGGAGGGTCAATAGAAGAGATGGTATTGAATCTTCGCGTAATGGCCCCCAATCGAATAGTTTGGAATTCCGAGGTTTGGGAAATCATTTCATCCACCAATAGTGGCCAGATTGGTATACTACCCAATCATGCGCCGCTTCTTACAGCTTTGGATATGGGAGTTTCAAAAATACGTCATGATGGGCAGTGGTCTTCAATGGCGCTGATGGGCGGCTTTGCCATGATAGATAATAATCGGGTAACAATATTAGTTAACGAAGCGGAAAGAGCTACCGAAATCGATCCCGAAGAAGCTCGAAGAACTTTCCAGACAGCTCAGGCTGACTCAGCCAAAGCAGAAGGCAAGAAAAGGGTAATAGAAGCCAACTCATCTTTTAAAAGAGCGAAGGCCAGACTAGAAGCTTCAACTGCGGCTTAACGTGGTTGTTTTCCCCGAGCCCGAAAGCACTAGGTGATTTGGTAGTCTCGTGGTAATACTACCACGCCACGCGCAGGAACCTCCGATGTGTCTCATATGCGGTAAAACTTATTAGATACCAATTTAATAATCAAGGTATCTAGTAAGTGTTACCTACTATTGGATTCGAACCAATGACTCTCGCCGTATGAAAGCGATACTCTAACCGCTGAGTCAAGTAGGCTGCCATCGATTTGTCCCACATTATTTGTTATACCTCCACTTATCGAGGTGTGTGACTCACATGTGGATATCTCTATTATACCCGAAGGAATAGCTAGACACAACTGCATGTTTCAATATTTAAGAAATATTTGATCCCATATATATATATATATTATCTTTTTCAAACCGATTCGTTGACTTGACAGAAATTAATTGATACCAATGAAGTTCTTTCATATATGATCAAACGGATCAAGGGCTATGGCTCAGCAGTAGAGCGCCTCGTTTACACGTGCGCCGATGTTTTCTCCTCGGAAGATTTGCCGAAACCCAACGATTCGTGCAAAACTCTGCGTGATAGTTTTCTGTCTTGCTTAAGATGAAGGATACGAAGTAACAGTGGCATGACAGATAGGTTGGCCGAAAGAAGTCAATCCCTAGAACTAGAAGTTGATGTGGTGGATAAGTGGTTGATCCAACGCTGGAAGTGGTGGGGGCGCCACGAGGACCCCAGGCGAGATCTCTTCCTCGTCTCACGAACTTTCGGGTGGGGGAAGTGTTGCACACCCCTCCCAAGCGGCGGAGAATATTTGATACCGCGAGGTGGACCTGTATTCCTAGAGGCAAACCTGTGTCAACGCGGCGTTAGTGACCTTCTGAAGATACTTCGGGATTGCTTGATTTATTGATCTTTCCCTTATTACTTATTCTCTCCCTACGTAGTTGCTTAGAAATAATTTTTGGGAAAAAGAGGTTGGGCATATAGAACCCCCCCCCCCCTTTTTTTTTTTATTTCTTCTGGATAAAGGAGGTTGGTGCATCAGCAATTGCTTGTTTTTGCCAGTTAAATTGGGGAGCAGCTGGTGAGAGAGCCCTATGCCATAAAAGCGGCATGTTGGGTTTGCCAAGCAGTTCGAGAACGTTTTCATTTATTCCGATCCGCATGACCAAGAGTGTCTACGATTTGAATACGTATAGTCCTAACTTGAAAGGGGGAAAAGGAGTGGGAGGTCGTTACCACGCCGTAAGTCCACCCAATCAATCCAAGTTGTCTATTTAAATGACTATATCATCACATCTAAATTATTGAGCTTTTCTATCTTTAATGGGGAATATATATATATATATATGTCAGTTCCTTGATGCAGTTAATCACTAACTGAATCGGAAAAATGTACAGGCAATCTGTCAAAATTTACGAATCACCCAATTTTTCCATTATAAATCCGACATTGCCATTCCCGGAGATAGAAAGCTAACACCTCTCTTTCTCTCACTTTTCATTATCGACGGGGTAACTACCAGTATAATCGAACTGGAATTTCAATTCACTTCCCCGGAGGGCTTATACGTGCTAAACCCGTTGCAGCAAGGCAAGACGGTGGTTATTTACCAACCCAGGCCGACACCACTTCGTCTAGCTATTAGGTTTATCAACTAAATTAGAAAATTAAGGCAAAGGGGTATGCAAATGTTTTCGCTCCACCAATACGACTCCTTCTGGATTTTCCTGCTAGTATCTATATCTATTCCCTATTTAGCTTTTTCGATTCCCGGATTTATTGCTCCCACCCGAGAAGGACCGGAGAAGTTAACGAGTTACGAGTCGGGCATTGAGCCGAAGGGAGATACTTGGACTCGATTTCAGATACGTTATTACATGTTTGCTTTGGTTTTCGCGGTCTCCGACGTCGAAACCGTATTTCTCTATCCCTGGGCTGTATCTTTCAGGGAATTGGGACTATTTGCCTTCATCGAAGTGATCATTTTCATCTTTATATTAGTAGTTGGTTTGGTTCACGCATGGCGAAAAGGAGCATCGGAATGGTGTCAACTTCCGAATATTCGGGTGAAAGTGGCAGGGAGAGAGTCGAACCCCGCGGTGTAGATACCCCCCTCAATTCGGTGGAACCTCCCCTCCCTGAATGGGGTGTGTCAAATTCAATTTTTTTAGCTAACATAAGTGATTTCTCCAACTGGTCCAGACTTTCCAGTTTGTGGCCACTTCTATACGGCACCAGCTGCTGCTTCATTGAATTCGCCTCCCTAATTGGTTCACGATTTGATTTTGACCGATACGGTCTAATACCCAGATCTAGTCCTAGGCAGGCAGACCTAGTTGTTACCGCTGGTACTGTAACCATGAAGATGGCCCCATCCCTAGTAAGACTCTACGAGCAAATGCCTGATCCGAAGTATGTAATCGCTATGGGAGCTTGCACCGTTACAGGGGGCATGTTTAGCACAGATTCCTACAGCACCGTCCGCGGGGTAGACAAATTAATTCCCGTTGATATCTATTTGCCGGGTTGCCCGCCCAAACCTGAAGCTACTACTGATGCCGTAACAAAACTCCGTAAGAAAATTGCTAGAGGAAGTTTCATAGATCGGGCTTCCCGCCCCATCCGAACGAAATACTCCAATCTAAAGCATCGATTTCGCTTCGTACCTAGCATCCATATAGGTAGATACAATCAAGAATTAACTAATTGTGACACGAAGCTCTTATCAAATATTTTCTCGGAAAACTTTCAAAAGCTTGACGATAGGTCTAGAAAATAAATATCAAAAGTAGTCGAATAACTAGATTTCATTTCATACATGGGTGAAAAGGGAAGAGGCATTAACCAATATGAACACTACCAATAGAGATAAGTTCAATATCGAGACGCGGGGTCGATTATCCGCTTGGTCAACTAGACATAAGTTTTCCCATCGACCCTTGGGTTATGATTACAGGGGTGTCGAGACTTTGCAAGTCAAGTCGGAGGAGTGGTTGTCTGTAGCTGTCGCCCCATACGCTTACGGTTTCAATTACCTGCGCTCCCAGTGTGCTTACGACTCGGCACCAGGAGGATCTTTAGTCAGCGTATATCATCTGACACAGATGCGAGATCAGCCGGATCAACCCGAGGAAGTGTGTACAAAAATCTTTGTTCCAAGAAAAAACCCTAGAATACCTTCAGTTTACTGGGTTTGGAAAAGCTCTGATCTCCAAGAACGTGAATCCTATGATATGTTGGGAATAATCCATCAGGGTCATCCACACCTTAGGCGTATACTGATGCCTGAAAGTTGGGTAGGGTGGCCTCTACGTAAAGATTACGTCGTACCCAACTTCTACGAGTTGCAGGATGCCTATTAGTTTGTATGGAAGCGAAGAAAAAGAAAGATTGGTCTCGTCTGAAAACTTACTTCCCGACCCGCCGTTACCGTCTAATTCTTATCGAAACTGTTTACGGCTACCAAGCTCTCGAGTAACCCACCCAGTTTTCAAGATACTTCCTGGTTTTTTGTTAGCTCTCTTCCCTCAGCGCTGGTCGATTTTCTGTAATACCAGAACTGGTTTGGCTTATTTCCCAAACCATTTGGATGCCAAGAACCAGATTTGAACTGGTGACACGAGGATTTTCAGTCCTCTGCTCTACCGACTGAGCTATCTCGGCCGACTCATTTAGAGATAAAACTCAACTATAAATCGGTGAAGTTTATTTTTCAACTCCAGCTTTTTGCCCAGTCAAACCGTTGATCCCGCCTTTATCGATCTGCTTAATACAATACCGCCTCCAGCAAATAAAGTCTGGAGGGGGAGGGGGCTCGACTGAGCCATTCATGTATATTAAAATCCCGAATGGCTCACTTGCAAAGTTTTTCGGAAAGACCAAGTCGAAAAAGGAAGTGAAGTGGTTTCCGTATTTCGTTTACGAGCAAATTGTGTGAATTCAAACAACCTGAAATGGGTTAATTAAAGCGTCTCATTGGGGATAGAGGGACTCGAACCCTCACGGTCCTGTGAAACCAACGGATTTTCGTTCCACCGCAACTTGCGCCGCTACTTATCATTTTACCAAGTGCGTGGAATGGGACTCTACCTCCATTCACGAAAGTATCATTTTTTGCCACCGGCTCGCTTGCTGAGTAATTTTCATTGTAACGGAGTGGGATCCCACAGCAGGTAAGAGAAGAATATGCAGACTAGCAATAGTGGAAGGAATCTACTTTGTGTTACATTACTAAGTACGAACAGAATTTCGTGAATGAGTGCTGGCCCAAACCGAGAGGTCCGCGTCCGAATGAAGAAAGAATTAAAATTTTGATTCTTTACCAGGTCTCAGTATTATACTTCTACATATTACCTCATGCAGTTAACCACGCGAGACAGTTAGATATTCAGTTATTTCGAGAACTAGTAACTAACAGACTGCTCGTTGGAATGGCCCCCGTCGAGTCTCTGCACCTATCTTGCCTCATCGCCCGAAATTCATTCGAATAATACAAGATTTGGCTCAGGATTGCCCGATAAATGGTCCCAGGTTCCCCTGAATCTGGGGGCTGCCACTTGATACGTCTCCATACCCAGGCTCAATCTGGTTGAGTCCGCTGCGTCTACCATTCCGCCATATCCCCACCCTTTAGGCCCCAACGAACTGACAAAGAGAGATAGATAGTCACATACATGTGATTGGAAACTTTATACATGTGGCTGAAAACTTGCGGCGTGCTTACACCTACCAATCTGCCTACCCCAGGCAGACTCCATTCTGTCCACCCCTAATTTGAAATAGTCCGGAATCGTGACATAATTTGTCCACACATTTTCTTCGGTTTAGTAGGCTTTTAACTGGTAAAGAAGAAAGAGACGGATTTTTTCCATAATCTTGCACTTGAAGTGGAAAAATGCGTGTAATTCAACTTGTCGACGACGAGTTAATTGCCTCCCAGAAGCTGAGTTTCTCTTATAGAAGTATATATGAATGTACTACTTGAAGCAATATATTCGTCAATCAATTTGATTTTTTCTTGCCAAAATTTTTATGTAAATGGATATGTTATAACGTATTTATTTGGCATTATGAATCGCTGGTAGTTTTTGTACCCCCCCCCCCCCCATCTCCTTCTCAATTGCTGATAACAAATTGAATATTTATTAGTCACTATTCATATGTTATGATTGTCACAGATATCAATCCTGACTGACTTCCATTTTAGAAGCCAGTGATAATGGGTGGTATCTCCGTGCTGATCCCATAAGTTTTTTCTCCAACTATAAAACGTTTACAGAAAAGGAGTTTTCACGTCTCGCTACCGAGGACCTCGTCTGAAAATGATACGTCGTCTAAAGAATTTGCCGGGGTTTACGGGTAGGGGTAAAACACCCAACCTGGGAGAATTTCGAGTCGCTACCGATCAATCAGCTTCAAGAAAAATTTCCCAATTCTGTGTGCGTTTGGAGGCCAAACAAAGATTACGTTTCAATTACGGATTAACAGAACGCTAACTGCTGAAATACGTACGTATCGCTAGAAAAACTAGGGGTTCAACGGGCCAAGTACCACTGCAACTACTTGAAATGCGTCTAGATAATGTTATTTTTCACTTAGGTATGGCTTCCACGATTCCTGCCGCTAGACAGTTAGTTAATCACAGACATATTTTGGTTAACGGTCGTGTTGTAGATATACCAAGTTATCGCTGTAAGCCGAAAGATCTCACTACTGTTCGGAATCGACCAACTTCCTGTAATGCACTGAGGGGTGAGTCTCCCGGAGGGGACAAAACACCGGATCACTTGACCGCTTCCCTGTCGGAAGGCAACAGGCCAACAGGATTGGTGAATCGTGTCGCCGATCGAGAATCCGTCAATTTGAATATAAATGAATTGTTAGTTGTTGAGTATTACTCCCGCAAAGCTTAATGATCATTCGCTAAATCAAAAATTTAATCGAATAATTTGGAGGTCTCTGCAATGGAAACCCAGGCAAAGGACTTGGGATTACGGGATTCAAGAAGCAGATTACTCAGAGAAGGAAATGGCGAAAGTTTCTTGGTCTAGCTTGTTACTTTTCCCGAGCAGAAATTAACTTATTATTTTTTGCTTCAGAGATCTCTAGTTTCGAGCAATTTAATTTGGTACGCGGCGAATCATCCGAATTACCGGCCCACGTCACTTCAACGAAATTCCTAACCAATCAAGGTATTACCAACTCTTACCGCTTCTACTGAGACGGTCTTTTAGCTTTTTCTCAGACGCCTTGATTCGAAACCCCGACTCCAGCCTGTCTTTCCCGAATCGGCAATTTAGCTAGATTTCGATAGAGAATAAGAGAAAGATAGCCTCGGAGAGGTAGAAATAGAGAAAGGAAAGGGAGGGATTCGAACCCTCGGTAGCTAGAAATCTACTTAGCATTTCCGGTGCTACGCCTTAAACCGCTCGGCCACCCTTCCTGGGGTTCATTAATTAATTCAATCGACATATTTTAGGGATTTAGATAGCAAAATGACAAGTGATTTGCAAGTAGTAGTTAAGGACAATATCTTTCTTGAAATACAAATCGGACGGGGATAAAATATTCAACGCGACTTGGCACTTTACTAACCCCCCCCCCCCCACCCATATTATCGGCTAAGCATACTTCTTCTTCTGCAATCTCAATTGATGTACTAATAATAAGTGGGGTGCAAAAGAAAAACAAGGAGTCGAAATTGATTATGCCTAGATCTCAGAGAAATGACAACTTTACCGACAAAACTTTCACAATTCTAGCGGATATTTCGTTGCAAATCCTACCTACCACTAAGAGAGAGAGGGAAGCTTCTACATACCACAGGGATGGTGCGATTCGGTGAGGCAAGCAATTTACCATTACTCAATATAAGTTGAATAAATTAAAGCTTCGATAAGCCCACATTTTATAGAGGTGTGTTTCGATTGCCAGACAAACCCTTCGGTCGCGTATCCACGATTGATGCAGCCTCGGAAGCTACAGCTCCCACTTTCCACGGATTTTGATATCAAGCAAGCAGGAGGTTGAAATCCATAATTTGATGTGTAATACGTGGTAATTTCATGAGTAAGCACGGGGAGGGGGCGGGCACCACATGGAGGAATCGGCAATGCAAAATCTCCGGCAATTTCTGGTTTCGACAGATATCGCCTGCTCTCGGTAACCTCGAAGTCGCGGCAACGACCAATAGCGATTGGGGCAACAAACATCCATCCCGTTTGCAGCTTGGATACCCTTAAAATCATCGGAGATTGCTGAGGTGGATAACCCCTCGAAAAACGAAATGTTGGGAACGAATAAATTGACAAGGGATTCGTTGCTATTGTTGTCGCCCTGAGGGAATGACGCAACCGCTTTGAAGAAATTCTTTGCGGGAAGGATGGTTAGATACCAGTTTCGTGAAACACTAACCCCCGCTTGGTTTCAAGTTGGGAGTAAAAATAATTAGGTCACTTGGAACGCTATTTCTTCCCCGCGAATCGAGCGGGAGGAGCCGTATGAGTTGGGAACCTCATGTGCGGTTTCGAAGCGGGGCTTATTTGTATAAGCAACCGTAACGGATGTCGGCCCAATCTGAAGGAGAATATGCAGAAGCTTTGTGAAGCTACTACAAAGCCATGCGCTTAGAGGTTGATTCCTACGACCGGAGTTACATACTTCATAACATAGGCCTCACCCATACAAGTAATGGAAAACATGCAAGAGCTTTGGAATATCACTTTCAAGCACCGGAGCGGAATTCTTTCCCGCCACAAGCTTTTAATAATACGGCTGTGATCTGTCACCACGTGCGACTACCTGCGCTTCAGGATTCCTCGGTTTATAAATACTCAACCAACGGAAAGGGCTTCCCCCAAGCATACTTCCGAACGGGAGCTGCCTCGAGCTGCGGGATTCGGCCTCTTTCAAAGCAATCCAGGTTTGAAGGAGGAAGGTAGCCTAACCTTCTCATGGATAACTGACTGAATCGAAGAATAAAGCACCGCAAAGATTCGTCGTTGAAAATCTGGGTCGATGCAATGAAATTGGTCCGTCGAAGAAGTTATACAATTTGTCTCTGTAGTAGAGACGATTGGGAAGAAATAAGTGATGGACCACGGTGTAGTATCAAATCCCAAAAGAAAAGTTTCTCTAATCCAAAAAAATCCAAATCGAGATGGGGTAGTTAGTGTCGAAAGAGGTTATTACTCCTTTCCTCTTGTTCCTTCAACTGGGAGTACGGAAAAAATTTTATTCAAGACGGATGAAATCAGAAACCTGACTATTCTTAGTTCCTCCGAAGTTTGGAAGTAATCCCTATTTCTTGGTTAGGGGACAAGAAGCCAGTAACGGAGTTGTCTGAGCCGTATGAGGTGGGAAACCCCCGAGTTCGGTTCTAAGGGAGGGGGTTGGGAAACAATCACCCATTCTGATCGAGGGGAACAGGCCATTCACCAGGGAAATTTAGAGATTTCGGAGGCTTGGTTTGATCAAGCTGCTGAGTATTGGAAACAGGCAATAGCACCTTCCCCCGGTAATTACATTGAAGCACAGAATCGGTTAAAAATTACGGGACGCTCCTCTTTGTTTAACTAATCCGTGGGGGGAGGCAGAGCGACCTGAAACGAAAAAGTTAACAAATAGAGTTGATAGATAGAGGTTCCTGCTTGCTCGACATCGACTTCGCCACCCTTCTCTCTACCGAACGGATGATCAATACTATAAAGTCCATTAGGCACTACTGGGTCGTGTAATAATACCATCAAACACCTACCCCGCAGAACTTCTTCGTAGCAGTTGCTCGAGTTTCAAACTCAAGGGAAAAAGGAATAGATTACTACATGCTGGTAAAAACTCTAGTTCTTAGAAGTTTCGTATCTTCCGTTGGTAGGTTGTTGCTACCCCTTGCCCGAAGAGAGGAGAGTCCCGATGACTATTCGTTCGCCAGAACCAGAAGTCAAGATTATGGTGGAGAAGGATCCTGTGAAAACCTCTTTTGAGAGATGGGCCCAACCAGGACATTTCTCGAGAAATTTGGCTAAGGGTCCCAGTACCACCACATGGATTTGGAACCTACACGCTGATGCCCACGATTTTGACAGTCATACCAATGATTTGGAGGATATATCCCGTAAAATATTTGGTGCTCATTTTGGTCAGCTAGCCATTATTTTCATTTGGTTGAGTGGCATGTACTTTCACGGGGCCCGTTTCTCCAATTACGAGGCGTGGCTGAGTGATCCCACTCATGTGAAACCTAGTGCCCAGGTTGTTTGGCCAATAGTGGGTCAGGAGATACTTAACGGAGATGTAGGTGGAGGGTTCCAGGGTGTACAGATAACGTCTGGATTTTTCCAACTCTGGCGAGCTTCCGGAATAACTAGTGAGTTGCAGCTATACTGCACAGCTGTGGGTGCTTTAATTTTCGCCGGATTGATGTTTTTTGCGGGTTGGTTTCACTACCACAAAGCTGCCCCAAAACTAGCTTGGTTCCAGAACGTCGAATCGATGCTAAATCACCATTTGGCGGGTCTATTGGGGTTGGGATCTCTAGGGTGGGCGGGACATCAGATACATGTCTCACTGCCAATTAACCAACTATTAGATGCAGGAGTTGACCCCAAAGAAATACCCCTTCCTCACGAACTTATTCTTAGTCGCGATCTTCTAGCTCAGGCGTATCCGAGTTTTGCGAAAGGACTGATCCCGTTTTTTACTCTTGACTGGTCAGAATACTCAGATTCTTCGACTTTCCGCGGAGGGTTGAACCCAGTGACAGGAGGTTTGTGGCTGACTGATACCGCACATCATCACTTAGCTATTGCCGTTCTTTTCTTGGTAGCTGGTCACATGTACAGAACCAATTGGGGTATCGGACATAGCACAAAGGAAATTCTGGAAGCTCATAAAGGCCCCTTCACGGGTGAGGGCCACAAAGGTCTCTACGAAATTCTAACAAGTTCGTGGCATGCTCAATTAGCGATCAATCTTGCCATGCTAGGTTCTTTAACAATTATTGTGTCCCACCACATGTATGCAATGCCCCCGTATCCCTACTTGGCCACCGATTACGCCACACAACTTTCTCTGTTTACACATCATATGTGGATAGGAGGGTTTTTAGTAGTTGGCGCAGCTGCACACGCAGCTATTTTCATGGTAAGAGATTATGATCCAACTACTCAATACAACAATTTGTTAGACCGTGTCATTCGGCACCGCGATGCAATAATTTCACATCTCAACTGGGTCTGCATTTTCTTAGGTTTCCATAGCTTCGGTCTATACATCCATAATGATACTATGAGTGCCTTGGGGCGTCCCCAAGATATGTTTTCGGATACCGCCATTCAGTTACAACCGATATTTGCCCAGTGGGTCCAAAATACCCACGCCTTGGCTCCCGGATCAACCGCACCTAATGCGGCGGCGGGTACTAGCTTAACCTGGGGTGGTAGCGACTTAGTCGCTGTAGCCGGCAAAGTTGCCATAGCCCCAATTCCGTTAGGTACTGCAGATTTTTTGGTACACCACATCCATGCATTCACGATTCATGTCACTGTATTGATATCATCGAAAGGCGTTTTATTTGCACGTAGTTCCCGACTAATACCCGACAAGGCAAATCTTGGTTTCCGTTTTCCCTGCGACGGTCCCGGCAGAGGAGGTACCTGCCAAGTATCTGCTTGGGATCATGTCTTCCTGGGATTATTCTGGATGTACAACTCAATTTCAGTAGTTATATTTCACTTTAGTTGGAAGATGCAATCTGATGTGTGGGGTAGTGTAAGCGAACAGGGGGTGGTAAATCACATCACTGGGGGAAACTTTGCACAAAGTTCAACAACCATTAATGGATGGTTACGAGATTTCTTGTGGGCACAGGCTTCTCAAGTCATTCAATCATATGGTTCTTCGTTATCCGCGTATGGTCTTCTATTTCTGGGGGCTCACTTTGTTTGGGCTTTCAGTCTAATGTTTTTATTTAGTGGTCGCGGATACCGGCAGGAACTCATTGAATCCATTGTTTGGGCTCATAACAAGTTGAAAGTTGCCCCCGTTACCCAGCCTAGAGCCCTGAGTATTATACAGGGACGTGCTGTGGGAGTAACTCATTACCTTCTGGGTGGAATCGCCACGACGTGGGCGTTCTTCCTGGCGAGAATCATTGCAGTGGGATAATGGCTAGGAGGATTTGAGAAACATCACGGCATCAAGATTTCCACAGTTCAGCCAGGGTCTATCCCAAGACCCAACTACTCGTCGTATCTGGTTTGGTATAGCCACTGCCCACGACTTCGAGAGTCACGACGATACTACCGAGGAACGTCTCTACCAAAAAATATTTGCATCTCATTCTGGTCAATTAGCTATCATCTTTCTATGGACCTCTGGAAATTTGTTCCATGTGGCTTGGCAGGGCAATTTCGAAGCATGGGTGCGGGACCCATTACACGTGAGACCAATAGCTCATGCCATTTGGGATCCTCATTTTGGCCAACCAGCTATCGAAGCCTACACTCGAGGGGGGGCTGCGGGTCCGGTCAATATTGCCTATTCCGGCGTGTATCAATGGTGGTACACCATTGGTCTACGCAATAACCAAGATCTCTATACTGGAGCTATCTTTTCACTATCTATTTCTGCTTCGTTTTTACTAGCTGGCTGGTTACATCTGCAACCTAAATGGAAACCAAGCATTTCTTGGTTCAAAAATGCTGAATCCCGTCTCAATCACCACCTTTCAGGACTCTTCGGAGTCAGTTCTTTGGCTTGGGCAGGACATTTAGTCCATGTAGCTATTCCCGAAGCGAGGGGCGGACATGTTAGATGGGATAATTTACTGACTGCTATCCCGCATCCTCAAGGGTTGGGGCCGTTCTTCTCGGGTCAGTGGAGTGTTTACGCGCAAAATCCCGACTCTAGTAGCCATTTGTTTGATAGCACTCAAGGAGCGGGAACAGCTATTTCAACCTTTTTGGGCGGATTTCACCCACAGACTCAAAGTTTGTGGCTAACTGATATTGCTCATCACCACTTAGCCATTGCTGTTGTGTTTATAATTGCCGGCCACACGTACAGGACTAACTCTGGTATCGGGCACAGTATGAAAGAGATTCTGGAGGCTCATATCCCTCCGGGAGGTAGGTTGGGCCGCGGACACAAAGGACTTTATGACGCGGTCAATAATTCTCTCCATTTCCAATTGGGGCTCGCTTTAGCTGCTTTAGGGGTCGTCACTTCGTTGGTCGCACAACACATGTATTCTTTACCCGCTTATGCTTTTATAGCACAGGATTATACAACTCAAGCTGCGCTATACACTCATCACCAATATATTGCCGGGTTTATCATGGCAGGAGCTTTCGCACACGGAGCTATATTTTTTGTCAGAGATTATGATCCGGAGCAAAATAAAGATAACGTGTTGGCAAGAATGTTGGAACACAAAGAAGCAATAATAGCTCACCTAAGTTGGGCTAGTTTATTCCTGGGGTTCCACACATTAGGGCTTTATGTCCACAACGATGTAATGCTAGCCTTCGGTACTCCGGAAAAACAGATTCTCATTGAACCCGTATTTGCTCAATGGATTCAATCCGCTCATGGTAAAACTTTGTATGGTTTCGATGTGCTTCTATCCTCGGCAGGTAGTCCGGCTAGTAATGCTGGTCGGAGCTTGTGGTTACCCGGCTGGTTGGACGCTGTCAACAACAATAGCAACTCGCTATTCCTAACGATTGGGCCCGGGGATTTCTTGGTTCACCACGCCATCGCCTTGGGCCTACACACAACTACACTGATTTTAGTGAAAGGCGCATTAGACGCGCGCGGTTCTAAGTTGATGCCAGATAAAAAAGAATTCGGTTACAGTTTTCCTTGCGATGGTCCCGGCCGAGGCGGTACCTGCGACATCTCAGCTTGGGATGCCTTTTATTTAGCCGTTTTCTGGATGCTGAACACCGTTGGATGGGTCACTTTCTACTGGCACTGGAAACACATAACCTTGTGGCAAGGCAACGCTGCTCAATTCAACGAATCTTCTACGTATTTAATGGGGTGGTTGAGGGATTATTTGTGGTTGAACTCCTCGCAACTTATCAATGGTTATAACCCCTTCGGTATGAACAGTTTATCTGTATGGGCATGGATGTTCTTATTTGGACATCTTGTGTGGGCTACTGGATTTATGTTTCCAATTTCCTGGCGCGGTTACTGGCAAGAACTCATTGAAACCCTAGCTTGGGCTCACGAACGAACACCCCTAGCAAATGTGATACGCTGGAAAGACAAGCCAGTCGCTCTCTCTATCGTTCAAGCAAGACTGGTGGGACTAGCCCACTTCTCCGTCGGTTACATATTTACCTACGCAGCTTTTCTAATCGCATCTACATCAGGTAAATTTGGCTAATTTTGGTTCGGTTGACTACCAAATTGTCCATTTCCGCTTCAAGCTTACCCCCATTATCTCCCACACCCAAGCCGATTTTGAGACCGATTACCCACTTATCAATAATTAGAGATAGAAATTTATTCCCTCTTCTCTAGTTATTGGTAAATAAATTTTTGGTTGCAAGTTCAATTTGTTTTAAAGTGGTAATCCAATCCAGCTTACTGATTCATCAATTATGGCAAAGAAAAGTCTCATTGAGAAGGAGAAGAAAAAGAAAAAGTTGGTGGAGAAATATGATGCTACCCGCCAATCTTTGAAAAGACAGATTAGAATGAGTTTGCCAATTCAGGATAAACTAACTATTTCCAGAAGATTGCAAGCTCTACCGCGTAATAGTGCACCTGTTCGTCTCCATAGCCGGTGCTCCCTAACCGGACGACCCAGATCCAATTACCGAGACTTTGGCTTATCTAGACACGTACCTCGCGAAATGGCACACACTTGTGTGCTGCCCGGAGTATTGAAATCGAGTTGGCAGAAAAAGTTTTTTTCCACCTATCTTGCAAATGAGTTCTAATTCCCTAAAGCAGACAGTTCCTTCTTTTCCGCTCATATTCAATGTAATTATTCAAAAGATGTATAATAATTACATTGAAGGCATCAACTAAGCGGGGTAGAGCAGCTTGGTAGCTCGCAAGGCTCATAACCTTGAGGTCACAGGTTCAAATCCTGTCTCCGCAAGGTAAACCATCAATTGTTCACCTACGTCAGTGGTACGGTGCTTGGTATTCGCCCCGAGCTCGGACTAATCAATTTCTTTTTAATATTTCACCGACGGATCGGATATAGGTTCCTTCAGATCGGAGATCGGGAAAGTCCAAGCCTTTCTATCAATTATTAGATTGGGAATACTTGACACCACGCGGCAGAGTAAAAATTACCTAACTACTACTTCCTACTCCTCCATCACTCCTTACACCTTCTTTTCCGAACCTCTTTGTTCTTTGTTCAATGGAGCATAAACCTATCTACCTAGAGATAGATAGGTTAGTAGATTTATAGGTTTATATCTAGATAGATATACAGGTGTAATTTAGGAACATAGCTGTTTTGTGCTTCAGATTGGACCTAGTCTCTTCTGTTTCATCAAGTTCCGGTATTGTGATAAGAAGTAAACAAAAAATACGGGGCAGAAACTAGCGGTGTGCCCAACAGAATTCAACCCAAATTTACTTCTGAGGCCCTTTTAACTCAGTGGTAGAGTAACGCCATGGTAAGGCGTAAGTCGCCGGTTCAAATCCGACAAAGGGCTAACCGAGAAATCGTACAAAATCCAAGGATCAAGCTGTCTCAGTTTCACGGAAACGCCCGGGTCTGCATGGTCTCGATGCGGGGGGGAAAGTTGCACTCCCTACCATTTCCAGTAAAAAAATTCCAATTTTGCGGAGATATAACTATAATTTGGTGCGAAATAATAACTAACTGCCTCAGAATTAAATTTTCTAGTCAAATCGTTTTGTTTTTTGTCGCGATTTCCCGCTTGAGTGATATTGCTACACCGAGTAATGTGTCGCTCCTTACAATATGAAAGAATCAGGTGGATATAATTTCTAATGTCGGGAACTTCTTTGTTACTCCTACCTCGGGAATTGAATGCGAATTCTCAGTATCAATATATATATATATATATATATATTGATATATCTATCGATATAACTATATCTATATATAAATTCCAATTTAAATAAGAAGGGGGGGGGGGGAAATTACATAGCAATTTTCCTACCGCTTGTTTGGGTAATTTTCCGTCACTAGCAAAAGTTATTCGAGTCTTTAGCACTCTTATTTGTCATATCCCCCCAATACCTGAATGCAATTTCGCCGCTGGGTTTTGGAACATAAAAAGAACCACCCCGTTCGATGTCGAAATTTGTGACATATTCTCCGATCACGGTTAAACCGCGGGATGCCGCTACCCACTCCCGCTACTGGGGACCGAAGGAAAAGGCTTTCAATTTTTACTGCGGATTGGTAAAATAAGTACCGAAATAATTTCAAAAGGGGGATGGATAGCACACATATATCTATCTGTATCTATATACATATAATATCTGTATCTATATACATATTATATATATCTATCTATATGTAGCTAGATAGATAGATATGTAGCTCTTCACACCGCTCTAGTATTTCTCTCCTTAGAGATTTATGGAAACGAATATGTCTTCTGCTAGGTCGGATTCCCGAGGTGCTGTTACTGTAGCGGAGTGGTTAACAAAGTCTCGGAAGAAAAGAAAGGTCTACCCACTTCTCAAAAAATTACGTAACAAATGAGATCAGCTCGGGATCAAGTAAGTTATAAAAGAGAGATGCCTAAAATTTAGAATTAGATGAAAAAGAAGTAAAGAAAAGAAAGAGATAGAATAGAAGAAGCGGCTCGACAGAAGCAACAGAAAAAAGAGAGGGTGGAAAACTAGAAGCAAGGCGAAGAAACGGTGAAGGGGACGAGAAACCCCAAACTCCCGAGATTGAAAAATCAATCAGTCTGGTTTTCGTGTAATAACTCCCGGGAGTATGCTGCTTTGGCAAATGACTTCTCGGAGGGACCAGTGTCGTGGTGCCCTATCTTACCGCGAGGGGGCGGAACTACACTGCGTCGTGGCTTAGGGAATAAAAATAGGGGAACCCAGAAATGGTTTGAGGAGCCGAGTGAGGGGATGATTATGACCATTGCCATTGGAAAATCTTCCAAGGAACCGAAAGATTTATTTGATAGTATGGATGACTGGCTCAGAAGAGATCGCTTTGTCTTCGTGGGTTGGTCTGGCCTATTACTTTTTCCCACCGCTTACTTCGCCTTAGGCGGTTGGTTCACAGGTACAACCTTTGTCACTTCATGGTACACCCATGGATTAGCTAGTTCTTACTTGGAGGGATGTAATTTTCTGACTGCCGCGGTCTCCACTCCCGCTAACAGTTTGGCCCACTCTCTGCTTCTCTTGTGGGGCCCTGAAGCGCAAGGAGATTTCACCCGTTGGTGCCAATTAGGAGGTTTATGGACCTTCGTCGCTCTTCACGGCTCTTTCGCTCTGATAGGTTTTATGTTGCGCCAATTCGAACTTGCAAGGTCTGTGCAACTACGCCCCTACAACGCAATAGCTTTCTCCGCTCCAATTGCGGTTTTTGTATCCGTATTCTTGATTTACCCTTTGGGGCAATCCGGTTGGTTTTTCGCACCCAGTTTCGGCGTAGCCGCCATCTTCCGATTCATTCTTTTTTTTCAAGGCTTTCATAATTGGACTCTGAACCCATTTCACATGATGGGGGTTGCGGGAGTCCTCGGTGCCGCCCTTCTATGCGCCATCCATGGTGCTACAGTTGAAAATACTCTATTTGAAGATGGTGATGGCGCGAACACATTCCGCGCCTTCAACCCGACTCAGTCTGAGGAGACTTATTCAATGGTAACCGCGAATCGTTTCTGGTCCCAAATATTCGGTGTTGCTTTCTCCAACAAACGTTGGTTACACTTCTTCATGTTATTCGTGCCAGTGACAGGTTTATGGATGAGTGCTATTGGAGTAGTTGGTCTCGCCCCGAATTTACGTGCGTACGACTTTGTCTCCCAAGAAATTCGCGCAGCAGAAGATCCCGAGTTCGAGACTTTTTATACGAAGAACATCCTACTAAACGAGGGTATTCGTGCCTGGATGGCAGCTCAGGATCAGCCCCACGAAAACCTTGTATTCCCCGAGGAGGTTTTACCCCGTGGAAACGCTCTTTAATGGAACCCTTTCGCTGGGTGGTCGCGATCAGGAAACCACAGGTTTCGCTTGGTGGGCTGGCAACGCCCGACTAATTAATCTGTCTGGTAAATTGCTTGGTGCCCATGTAGCTCATGCTGGCCTGATTGTCTTTTGGGCTGGAGCTATGAATCTGTTTGAAGTGGCTCATTTCGTATCAGAGAAACCTATGTATGAGCAGGGACTAATCCTACTTCCCCACCTGGCTACTCTGGGTTGGGGGGTGGGTCCCGGCGGGGAGGTAGTCGATACCTTTCCCTACTTCGTTTCCGGAGTACTCCATTTGATTTCCTCTGCAGTTTTGGGATTCGGGGGTATATATCACGCCCTGATCGGACCCGAAACTTTGGAGGAATCCTTCCCCTTTTTCGGTTATACTTGGAAAGATAAAAATAAGATGACTACAATTCTCGGTATTCATCTAATACTACTAAGTCTCGGAGCTTTTCTCCTAGTTTTCAAAGCACTCTATTTTGGGGGGTTGTACGACACATGGGCACCCGGGGGTGGAGATGTAAGAGAGATTACGAATCTTACCCTAAGTCCTAGCGTTATCTTTGGCTATCTACTGAAATCTCCTTTTGGGGGCGAAGGATGGATTGCGAGTGTGGATAATCTGGAAGATATTATCGGGGGACATGTATGGCTGGGATCCATTTGTCTTTTCGGTGGAATTTGGCACATATTAACGAAACCGTTTGCCTGGGCTCGTCGCGCTTTCGTATGGTCCGGGGAAGCTTACTCATCTTACAGTTTGGGAGCCCTTGCCATTTTTGGCTTCACCGCCTGCTGCTTCGTCTGGTTTAACAACACAGCATACCCCAGTGAATTTTATGGTCCCACCGGTCCAGAAGCTTCTCAGGCCCAAGCTTTTACTTTTCTTGTCAGGGACCAACGTCTCGGTGCCAATATAGGTTCCGCTCAAGGACCTACTGGGTTGGGTAAATACCTGATGCGTTCCCCCACGGGAGAAATTATTTTCGGAGGCGAAACCATGCGCTTCTGGGACCTTCGTGCTCCTTGGTTAGAGCCTTTAAGGGGTCCCAACGGTTTAGATCTCGGTAAATTGAAGAGGGATATACAACCATGGCAGGAGCGACGATCCGCGGAGTATATGACTCACGCCCCTCTGGGCTCTCTAAACTCCGTAGGTGGAGTAGCTACTGAGATCAACGCCGTGAACTACGTATCTCCCCGGAGTTGGTTAGCTACTTCCCACTTCGTTCTGGGATTCTTTTTCTTCGTGGGTCATTTATGGCACGCGGGTAGGGCTCGCGCAGCCGCAGCCGGGTTTGAAAAGGGAATTGACCGCGACACCGAACCCGTTCTTTCTATGACACCCCTTAATTGAAACTCGAAAACATATGTTGAGATGATAGAAAGAAAGGAGAAATCTTCGCTTCTTTTTTCTTCGCTAGCAAACCAATATCTGATAAGTCTATGTCTTCAAGTCAGTGCCGGACTCATTACATCCAGGCAAAATCTATCTATCTATTCAAATAGATAGATAGATATCATCTCATTATCTGGCGATAGATAATACCAAGATCTATTAAGCTTAATAGATTTAAAAAAAAAAATAAATATATATATATTTATTTATTGTAATACAACTGTCGCCCCTTCCGCCCGGTATTATTTGAGATAAATAGTAGGAGAGAGAGGGATTCGAACCCTCGATGGCATTTCATCGCCATGCCAGTTTTCAAGACTGGAGCCTTAAACCGCTCGACCATCTCTCCCGACGAGGCATATTTCCCACCCGATATTCGGAGGTACCAATCACGTTTTTTAGGCACCTCTTATAAGTTATAAGAGGTAGAATGGTCATCAATATCTATTTATATATAGATTTTTATTTATATCCCTTCTTCCTTGACTGAGATTTTTTCATACCTTGAAAGATACAGGTTGAAAATAGTTATGACCGTGGGGTTGTTGCAGATAATCATCCCGAATGTCGGAATTCAAACCAATTATAACTCGACAAGTACCTCACAAAATTCGAGGTAGTTAGTGGCAAGGAGGAGGTATCCGCGCCCCGTCAACGGGGTAAGTCGTGGCGAGGCGAGAGTTCCGTCGGATGAGGATTGGATGGTACGAACAACTTACTTCCCATGCGGAAACAACCAAAATTATGACTATCGCGTTCCAATTGGCTTTATTTGGATTAATTGCCATCTCATTCTTGCTAGTTGTGGGTGTCCCCGTTGCGTTCGCATCCCCTGGTGGCTGGTCGAGCAACAGAAATATTGTCTTCTCAGGGGCTTCATTATGGATTGGATCAGTTTCTTTGGTAGGTATACCCAACTCTTTTATCTCTTAAATATCTGTCGTTTTGGTTCCTCCTCTCGTAATTCACCGTTACGGGTGGAGACGCCAAGCGAAGGAGATTTTAGCTCGTGTAGATAAGGGGCTACAACAGAAAGTCCATTTCAACAGTTGAGGGAAGGGAATAAATACGCGAGGTCCTTCCGGTAAATTAAGTTTTTCACGTATGACCTAAATACGTACGCGAATTTTATAAGTATTAAGAAACTGCTGCAGCGTTAAAATGAAATAGCAGATTATGCGGATATAGTTGAGTGGTAAAATATCTCCTTGCCAAGGAGATGACGCGGGTTCGATTCCCGCTATCCGCCTATCCCGTAGAAAATGAGGAGGTTAAGTCATATATCCGGAAATATGCATAGAAATTTTTATGGAATTCTTTAGTTCTTTCAAGGGAAGAAAAAAAAGGATCAGATAGTGAAAGAGAAAACAAGATTTATTTCTTCTTCCGAATCGAATGAAACGTTAAGATGAGACAATTTTGCCTTTGTCAAGGTAGCCGTCTTGCTAGCAAATGCATATCATAGGTGAGTCGGGGGGGGGGGGGGGGGGGGGGGGGGGGGGGGGGGGGGGGGGGGGGGGAGCTAGCTACTTGCTAATGCCTCTGCTGGATAGTATACTTATCACTGATAGAATTGCTGCTAGACGTCTGGAATCGTCTATATGTCAATAACATACTCATTACATATGCCATCTGCTACCGAACATTCCGAGCCAGATCGGTGCTTCTTCCTTGTCCCCGGATTGGCGCTGCTCGCTAATAGTTAGCGAAGGGCGATATAGTCAAGCGGTAAGACGGAGGACTGCAAATCCTCAATTCCCCAGTTCGAATCTGGGTGTCGCCTAACGGGAAAATCTTTATATATATAAAGATAAAGAACTAAATTCATTTAATTTACTTGGATTTATTAATTTAGGTAAGCTTTATCGGGGATTGTTTGCTGCGCTGAAATCGGATACAGGTTGAGGTGCTCCATAGCCTGTTATAGCCTATCACATTTCATGTGTCTCGATGCGTCACGCAGAAACAATCCCAATTGAGTATATCATTAATTGATAACCCGAACGTCCGAATCACCAAAGTCTTTGGAGAGGCAAACATCAACTAGTACCATTGAAAAAACCTGAATATTTATAAATAGATATAAATAAATATAGATATATTTATTTATCTAGATTTCCGCATACTCAGTATCTTTCGTTATTGGAGTATGCTATCAACCAGGCGTCTGCTCCTCACCAACAACGCGTCTCAAGCTTCCTCAAGCTTTGCCTCGTATTTGGACTTATAAGTAGTTAGCAATTAGTAAAAATCGAGAGAGTGAATAGATAGGAATTACAACTACGGATCTAGTTACTATAGCTTGGGCTGCCCTGACGGTGATTTCTACATTTTCCCTCTCACTTGTAGTTCGGGGAAGAAGCGGATTGTGACAAACGGTTAACCGGATCTTTACCAGTCTGATTCGGGGGATACGCATCGTTGCGGCGAGACCACGGATTCGTGTCCTCCCCACCCCACAATTTATCTTTTGGGAAAAAAAGCCCAATGCAGCCGTTTCTTATTCAATTCATTTTCTCTATTCGTAATTTTAAAAATCAAAATAACAAATTGGATGAGTTCAGTAATCTAGTAGACTGATTTCTTTTCCCCGCCGTCGGGGGGAACCTATCCCGGTTTTTGTTAGTTCATCCCGCCGTTAATTCAAACTTCAAATGTTTTGTCTGATGTTATGACTGCGCCCGGAGCAAAAAGCGGGAAATGAATATACACCTGACATACACCTGGGATCACACCTCCGGTTCGGATACCTCACTTCGTTTCGCTTGGTTTGCTTAGATTGATTCACCTCCTTCTGAGAGGTATGCGGAGAAGTAAATCCGAGTGCTCTGGCCCAATACCTAATATTAATCATTGGGTAGAACCCAGCTTCGTAACAAGCAAGAGTGATCTGACAGAAGTAGAAATTGATAGATCATTTTTTCGATCTATCAATTTCGGGTAATTTTATTCGGGAATGATGCGTAATACGTGGCAGGTGTAGGAATAAAAACGGGATAAAAAGGCATAGATTCCAATTGACGTAAAAGGAGCTAATCAGGAAGGAGCGCCAAGTTGGGGGTAAGTTGCTACCAGCAACAGCCGGGTAGCATGGAAACCTCGTCCGGGGTAGAAATAACAGTTTGCGTATCGCTCCGTTTTACGGCGAGCAAATAGTGTACCTTGCTTCCCCCCCCCCCCCCCCCTCTCATTCGCCCCTGCATACGAAGATTTATCGGCAAACAGGTAGTCGTTACCAATTACTAGTTATTCTGAGCGGCCGTTTGGATGTGAAGAATAAGTAGAAAAGCTGTTGGGATTGGAATAAAAAGTGCGGTGGCTACAAACGCAAGAATATTTACTTCCGTATTGGTAGTTCAAATCATCAATTGGAAAATAGCTCGAGTGGGTTTTATTGGAAAAAACTCTCGGACTTCATTATGAACCATCTAGTTTTAATTAGTCGGGTCGACCGAATCCTTGGTTAATCACAGATAAAAAAAAAAGATCAAAGTCGAATCTTCAATATCGATTACATAGTATATCACGAAATGAAATATCGAGGATACCTATTCATTGCTTCCTCGCAGTGGCAGCCTACTCCTGACGCCTCCGCTTCGGATCAATTGATTAATCGCTACAATTAATTCACTATAGCTAAGAGGTATCAAAAATTTATTTGAATGATTGGTCTAATCTCAATCTAGATTTGAAAAAAAAAAAGTAGGTTCCCTCGTTGCTTCCCTGTTAGTTTTTCTGGATTGACAATTCGTAGGGAATACTCTTACTCTACCAAGAGGTAATCAGGCCCCCATCGTCTAGAGGCCCAGGACACCTCCCTTTCACGGAGGCGACGGGGATTCGAATTCCCCTGGGGGTATTCATGTCTCGAAAATCTCATCGATCATATCGATGAGATGTATTCCTATTTTCCCGCCGATTCCTATCCAACAGATAGGGCCTAGATTAGACTTGTCAAAAGTCGGTAACTCGATGAGGCGAAACCAAAGTGTTCACAAATTATGGGTCGATGCTCGAGTGGTTAATGGGGACGGACTGTAAATCCGCTGGCAACGCCTACGCTGGTTCGAATCCAGCTCGACCCAAGCCCGAGGGGGGCTGTAGATTGAACTTCGAACTAGCGCATTTCGCTGGAGTTTATCGGGATTGACGGGTCTCGAACCCGCAACTTCCGCCTTGACAGGGCGGTGCTCTAACCAATTGAACTACAATCCCAGCAACTAATTTGATTTGAGTCTATGTATCAATTGCCTCAGAGTCAACGCTGAGTCAGCGATCTTTTTTACTTTCTTCGGGGGGGGGGTTGTCCCCGCTTCAACGAGTAGTCGCGAGAAGTAGCCAGATCTATCTACCATTAGATCGGTAATGATTCTTACGCGGGTGTAAATTGTTTTCGAAACCCAACCCTTTTTTTAGCGAGTAGCTTCTATTTGTAGATTTGAACTAAGCTTGAAGTGGTTGATGACACGAAATTGCTATCGACGGGAATATAAACATCCATATGTCTCTTCAAGCTTTCCTGGTAATCAAAATTTCTGATATGATATAATTGTCAAATCTACTTTACTGCTATGTATCTCTTAGCTTTCTCTTTTATCGGCCGTTACCCCAATTTTGGATGTGTAAGTATTTCGACCAATTTCGATACAAAGTGACTTGCTTAATTAAGAAGTACGTAGGTTTACAAAATATGGATCACACAGATGTATCTTTTTCACAGCTTATGAAAAAGATTTAATAACTTTGCAGTTTCCCCCACACTTTTTTCGTTTATTCGTCGTCATATTTTTACCCACAAATTATTGTGGATAAAAAAAAAACAGAGAATAAATTGATTTCAAATTATTTGGAGGCTATAAGTTGAGTGTCCCATACACGGAAAATTGGAGGTGCGTAAATCTAACCAATATATTTTTAATTGAGGATGGGTCTCGAGGTATCACTTTATTAGGAGGAAATGGAAACATGCCCGTACTACCAGAACTTGCACAGATTCAATTTGAAGGGTTTAATCGATTTGTTCACGAAAGATTGCTTGAAGAACTTGAAAATTTTCCGAAAATTGAAGATACAGATAAGGAAGTTGAATTCTGACCTATTAGTGAGCGGTACCAATTGACGCAACCTTCAGTCGAAGAGAGAGATGCCGCGTATCAATGTGTCACATACTCATCCGATCCATATGTACCAGTTTAATTGACTCGTGGTGAAGATGGAGTGGTAAAAGAGGAAGACGTGCGGCCCGGATCTATTCCTCGGATGAATTCTGAAGGAACGTTCATTATCAATGGGGTTGCCAGAGTTTTAGTCAATCAAATTTTGAGAAGTCCCGGTATTTACTACAACCGGGAATCCAATCAAAAAGGAATTTCCACGTATACTAGCACTGCAATTCCGGATCGGGGAGGGAGATTCAAACCAGAAATGGATGGGAAAGATAAAATTTGGGTTCGCATTAGCAAAAAGAAAAAGATATCCATTTCGATCTTATTAATAGCTATGGGGTTAAGCGAAAAAGATATTTTGGAAAATGTTCGTTACCCCAAAATTTTTTCAAATATGTTAAAGAAACAAGGGGGGGCCGTTGAATCGTCGGAGGATGCTACAGCAGAACCTTACAAACACCCGTACTCTGCCACAGACGCGGATATCTCATTTTCAGAATCTATATTCAAGGAGTTATAGAAGAGGTTTTCTCAGCATAGATGTGAGTTAGGGCGGATTGGTCGACGAAACCTAAACATCAAACCAACTCTTGATGTACCCGAAACGGAACATTTTTCGCTACCCCAAGACATATTAGCAGCCGCAGATCACTCAATAGAAATCAGCTACGGAATAGGCAACCTCGACGACATAGATCACTTGAAAAATCGACGTGTTCGATCCGTAGCGGATTCGCCTCAGGAACAATTGAAATTGGCCCTAAATCGTTTGGAGAATTCGATTCGACAAAATCTATCTAGGGCCGTTAGGCGCAAACGCGCGACAACTCCCCGGGGATTAGTCACACCTGCGCCAGTAATAGCAACTTTCAAGGAGTTTTCCGGATCACACCCCTTATCACAATTTCTAGATCAAACTAACCCATTAGCAGAAATGGTTCATAAGCGGAGATTAAGCTCCGTAGGTCCTGGCGGGTTGACACGTCGAACCGCCAGTTTTCAAGCTAGAGATATTCATTTTAGTCATTATGGCCGTATCTGCCCGATCGAAACATCGGAAGGCATGAATGCTGGCCTTATTTCGTCACTAGCTATTCAGGCAAAAGTTAGCAATTCCGGCTCTTTGCAGAGCCCATACCTTAAAATGTCGGAATCATCCGAAGAAGAGCAATTAATCGATTCATCTCCCACTGAAGATGATTGCTATCGAATAGCAACTGAGAATTCATTAATATCCCAATGGAGAACTGGAGGGAAGGAACTCATACCGGTTCGATATCAACAAGAATTTATCAGCGTTCTCTGGGAACAGGTTGATTTCCGAAGCATTCATCCCTTACATTATTTCTCTATCGGAGCTTCTCTTATTCCACTCATTGAGCATAATGACGCGAACTGCGCCTTAACGGGTTCCACCACGCAACGTCAAGCGGTTCCACTGGTTAATCCCGAAAGATGTTTCGTAGGGACTGGGTTAGAGAGTTAAGTAGCTTCAGATTCGGGAAGTGTAGTTGTATCCGGACGGGAAGGATAAATCCGATATATTGATGGTAATACAGTTGAACTATCATCAATCGATGAAGCGACAAGCAGTGATGCGGCTTTACGTGTTATAAGCAGCAAATTAAAAATATATGAGCGTTCCAACGGTAATACTTGTATACACCAAAAGTCTACGGTTTCGGCAGGAGAATTACCGAAACGCGGGGAAGTCATCGCGGATGGGGCAGCAACCGCCAGGGGAGAATCAGCTTCAGGTAGAAATATCCTAGTGGCCTACATGCCGTGGGAAGGATACAACTTTGAAGATGCGGTGTTGATTAGTGAACGCCCAATATACGAAGACATCTTTACATCTTCTCACATTGAAAGACACGAAGTTGAAGTTTGCGTAACAAATCAGGGTCCTGAAAGGGTTACCAAGCAAATACCTCAATTGGATAGTCATACGCTTCGACACTTAGACGATAATGGGCTCGTAGAGTCGGGATCTTGGGTAGAGGCGGGAGATGCCTTGGTGGGTAAACCAACGCCCCAAGAGGGGGCAGATTCATCACGTGCTCCAGAGGGGAGATCATTACAAGCCATTTCTGGTATACAACTAGTTAACGCAAGAGAAAGCTGTCTGAAAGTTCCGATTGGTGGAAGAGGTCGGGTAACTGACGTTAGGTGGGTCTACCCCGAAGACGACACTTCGAACGATTCAGAAGTCATTCATATCTATATACTGTAAAAGCGTAAGATACAAGTAGGTGATAAGGTAGCTGGTAGACATGGAAATAAAGGTATCGTGTCAAAAATACTACCCAGACAGGATATGCCTCATTTGCAAGATGGTACACCAGTCGATATGATATTAAGTCCTTTAGGAGTACCTTCATGAATGAATGTGGGACAGATTTTCGAATGCCTACTTGGGTTAGCCGGGGAGTTTCCAGAAACCCATTACCGTATAGTACCCTCCGATGAGAGATACGAACGGGAAGCCTCTAGAAAACTAGTATTTTCAGAACCTTGTAGAGCAAGTGCAAGTACTCGTAATCCGTGGTTATTTGAACCCGATCACCCCGGAAAGAGCCGATTGATCGATGGACGAACGGGTGATCCCTTTCTACAACCCATTACAACTGGAAAAGCCTATATGATGAAATTGATTCATCAGGTCGACGATAAAATTCATGCACGATCCAGCGGACCTTACGCACTTGTTACGCAGCAACCTCTCAAGGGGAGATCCAGACGAGGGGGACAGCGGGTTGGAGAAATGGAAGTCCGGGCTTTGGAGGGTTTTGGCGTGTCTTACACGTCGCAAGAAATGCTTACAACTAAATCAGATCATATTCAGGCTCGTTACAAGGTACCTAGTGCAATTATGACCGGAAAACCTGTTTACAGAACCAATACCGTTCCAGAGTCTTTCCGATTGCTAGTTCGAGAGTTACGTTGCATGGGTTTAAACCTGGAGCACAACTTCATAACTGAAGAAGATTTGGAGAGGGAGGGTGAAAACATTTGATATCCAATTGAAACTTCTTTCGTGAATAATCAATCAAAACTTTTTTTATTATGATTCATCGAGCTAATTATCAACAGCTTCGGATTGGACTGGCTTCCCCCGAACAGATTCGCGGCTGGGCTGAGAGGGAGTTACCCAACGGAGACGTCGTCGGGCAAGTTGACTAACCTTATACGTTGCATCACAAGACTCATAAACCAGAGAGAGATGGCTCATTTCGTGAGAGGATACTCGGGCCCATAAAAAGCGGCGTCCGCGCGTGTGGAAACTATCGATCTGTCGGTAGCGAAGAGGAGTTTTCCAATTTCTGCAAACATTGCGGAGTTGAGTTTACCGACTCCCGGGTTCGAAGATACCGAATGGGATACATTAAACTTGCATGTCCAGTAACCCACGTGTGGTTTTCAAAACGAATCCCTAGTTATATTGCAAATCCACTCGCCAAACCTCTTAAAGAACCAGAAAGCCCGGTATATTGCGATGCGTGACTCGATTGTATGTGTTGATCATTACAGATTGGCTATAAGCCGTCATCCCATACGTAAGGTGGGAAGCCTCTAACCGACATGTCCCTCGCGTCGATCGGGGGATATTGTCTAACTCGGGATAAAAACTATCGCGTACAGAATGGGGACCCCCCTCCATGGTTAATTTTTAGTAAAAAATCCAGCGATTGGGCTTCGTTATAACGTTCCTTATCTCATTATCTCAGTTGATAGAATAGAATTCAAGTTCTTTTCGACACAATCCTTTGGTTCTATTTCCCCCCCCCCCCCCCCTTCCTCATAAAAAACTTTCTAAATAGTATCTTCTATATATGGCTATGAAAATCTAATCATCGCATCGATTTTTCTATTCAATTAAATTAGTAGCCATCGAAGTGGAGTGGAAACCCAAAGAGGGAAGTGATCGCATTGGGAACAAGGGAAATATCTCCAGCCTACGACTAAATCGAGAAAGAAATATCGAAGGAAGAAACTACTTCTTTCCCGGTAGATCGTTCAATACGGAGGGTCCAAGACTACTCGAGAGAAACGAGTTGAAACCCGAGTAATGAGCAACTACTTCATCTTCGACGAGACGGTATTACTGCGTTTCAAAGACGTCGAATTGTTTCAATTTTACGCCTAGTTATTTGAGCCGGATGAGAGGAAACATTCGCGTCCGATTCTAAGGGGGGGGGGGGCACCACCCAACCTATCCCAATCTTTTCCTTGCTAGGCCCGTGGCCCAAAGGCCCAACCTATTAAGATTGCGGGGTTTGCTCAATTACGAAGACCGATCCTGGAGAAACATGCTTCCCACTTTCCTTTCCACTCGAAATTATGAAACGCTTCAAGGGAACGAAATCGCCACTGGGGGAGATGCCGTCAGAAAAGGATTAACTAGTTTGGATCTGCAAAGTGTTATGGATCGTGCACATTTGGAGTGGCAGGCGCCGGCGAAGCAAAGACCTGTTGGGAATGAATGGGAAGACCGAACGATTCAAAGAAGGAAAGATCTTCCGGTCAGACGGATGAAATTAGCCAAGGATTTCTTACGAACGAATCTAAAACCGGAATGGATGGTTCTAGATCTCCTGCCGGTTCTTCCACCTGAATTGAGACCAATAGTTGAGTCGTATGAAGGCGAATTAGTTACTTCCGACCTTAATGAGCTTTACAGGAAGGTAATTCATCGAAATAACACTCTTGTTGAATTCTTATCGGGGAGTGAATTCACGCCGGAGGGATTAATCGTTTGTCAGAAAAGACTTATTCAAGAAGCCGTAGACGCTCCCATCGATAATGGTATACGTGGGCAACCAATGAGGGATATCAATAACAGACCCTACAAGTCATTTCCAGAGGTTATTGAGGGCAAAGAAGGACGATTTCGCGAGAATTTGCTCGGAAAACGGGTTGACTACCCGGGTCGTTTCGTTATTGTCGTAGGCCCATCTCTTTCATTACATCAATGTGGATTACCCCGAGAAATGTCAATCGAACCTTTCCAAGTATTTGTAATTCGTAACTTGATCGGATGACATCTAGCTTGTAATCTACGAGCGGCTAAAAGTATGATACGAAAAGAAGATCCCATCATATGGGAAGTTCTTCGGGAAGTTATGCGGGGTCATCCCATACTGCTGAATCGAGCACCTACTTCGCATAGGCTGGGTATACAAGCATTTCAACCCATTTTAATAGGAGGACGTGCTATTCGTTTGCATCCATTGGTTCGTGGGGGGTTTAATGCAGATCTCGACGGAGATCAGATGGCCGTTCATGTGCCCCTATCTCTCGAAGCTCAGATTGAAGCTCGTCCTCCGATGTTTTCGCACATAAATTTGTTATCCCCTGCTACGGGCGATTCTGTATCTGTCCCGAGTCAAGACATGCTTCTCGGTCTTTATGTACTAACAATTGAGAACAAGCAAGGAATCTATGGAAACAGACATTCCGCTTTCGTGCAAGGGGGTGATGTCCACCCCGCCGGAATACCCTGCTTCGGCAGTTACTACGACATACTGAGGGCCAAGGAGTCAAATAAAATTGATTTCTGTAGTTTCTTGTGGCTTCGATGGGAAACTAATTTGGAAATGATTAGTTCGAAAATTCGTGAATTACCTATTGAATCTCAATATGAATCCTTGGGAACCTCTTTTCACTCTTATGATAATTACCAGATTAGAAAGTGTAGGAGGGGATATATCTCAAGTATATATGTACTTACCACGGCTGGTCGCGTCTTGTTTAATCAGCAATTAAAGGAAGCGATGCAAGGTGTATCAAAAGCCTCCTCGTGTGCTACTTCGTCCGTACCGGATATGGTAACACAAGACGAAATGCCTATATTTAACCGCAAAAATGAAGAATGAAAAATATTTTATAAATAAATAGATTTAATAAATATTTACCAAATCTATTTATTTCAAATTATTGATTAATAAATGTCGCGAGATAAAAAGATATATAAGGTGAGGTTTCTATAATGACGGATCAAGCTGAATTACCGTTCTGCAACAAAACAATGGATAGAGTTGCGATGAGGCGACTCATCGGCAAGTTAGTCGTTTGTTTTGGAATTGCATCTACAACAAATATTTCGGATCAAGTTAAGATTTTGGGTTTTCAGCAAGCTACCAAAGCATCTGTCTCATTGGGCATCGACGATCTCCTAGCAGTACCATCCAGAGGATGGCTTGTACAAGACGCTGAGAAATAAGGTTACGTCTCGGAGCAGCATTACCGTCACGGAAGTCTGCATGCCGTAGAAAAATTGCGTCAGTCAATTGAAGCCTGGTATGCTACAAGCGAATGTCCAAAACGAGAAATGAATCCAAGCTTCAAAATGATCGATCCTTTAAATCCAGTCCACATGATGTCTTTTTCGGGAGCCCGGGGAAGTATATCCCAAGTTCATCAGTTGCTTGGCATGAGGGGATTGATGTCGGATCCCCGGGGACAAGTAATTGATCTACCCATTCGAAGAAACCTTCGCGAGGGCCTATCCCTGACGGAATATATCATCTCTTGCCATGGTGCCCGCAAGGGGGTTGTGGATACCGCCGTTCGAACCTCCGACGCTGGATACCCAACACGCAGACTCGTCGAAGTGGTCCAACACATTGCCGTACGCAAGAAGGATTGCGAAACTACCAGAAGTATTGCTTTGCTGAATATTGCCGAAGAGAAACGAGAATCTATTCGAACAATATCGTATCAAAAATTGGTTGGACGTGTGCTGGCAGATAACGTCTATTGGGATGTTAGATGTATCGCCACCCGTAATCAAGATATCAGTGATGGACTGGCTAGTAACTCAGTAGCATCAGCGCAGCCAATATATGTGAGATCTCCTCTGACACGTAAAAGCATTTTCCGGATTTGTCAGTGGCGTTACGGTCGGAGTCTTGCTCATTATGACTTAGTAGAATTGGGGGAAGCTGTTGGCATCATAGCGGGTCAATCCATTGGGGAACCGGGAACTCAATTAACATCAAGAACTTCTCATACAGGTGGGGTATTTACGGGCGATATCGCAGAATACGTACGAATTCCGTTTAATGGGCTTATTAATTCCGACGGGAGGCTGGTTTATCCCACACGTACGCGACACGGGCATCCTGCCTGGATGTGTCGAAATGATTTATCCGTCGTTATCAGGAGTTGTAGCGCTATACACGATTTCGTCGTCCCAGCCCGAAGTCTACTCATGATTCGAAACGGTCAGTATGTCGAAGCGCAGCAAATCATCGCGGAGGTACGAGCCAAAGAGTTTCCCCTCAAGGAACGTATCCAAAAAGCTATCTATCCAAACTTAAAAGGAGAAATTCACTGGAGTAAATTTGCGTGGCATGTCCGCGATTGCATAGACAATCCCATTCGTGTCGTACGCGAGGCGGGCCATATCCGGATTCTTTCAGGAGCTTATAGCGATTCCGACGAAAGCTATTTGTTTCATAGAGATCGGGATAGAGTCGGTATCAAACCCAATTCTATCGGAAGGAGGTGCGATTACTTCGAAGGAATTGGCGGGGAAAAATTTGATGCCGCCAACAGCAAAGGTTCTAAAAAAAGTATCCGAGAATTTGGAATCGATCCAAAATGTTTTTTAAATTGGTCAAAGCCTCCAACGTCTAACTATATTCTATCTAATATCAAAGTCGAGCGGTCCGAGAAAACTGAATCCGTTTCTCTGTTGTTGGAAAGACGACAAGGAAATTTTGACGAATCGCATTTTGCAAATATTGATGTTCAATTAAACAGCATTTTGGATGGAAGTGATATCCTCGCCATCTGCAAAAAATTCGAGTATCAAACTGGTGTTTCGGGGATTATGAGATATGGTACCATAAAAGTTGAACCTATTGATAAAAAGAGATTACCTTTTGACGGTAAGACGGAAAAAATGACTTCCGGCTCGTGGTATAGAGTAGTCAGGGGAGGCAATTCCTTCCTAATTCCCGAGGAAGCTTATGCCATGCATGAATCTCCATCATCTATTTTGGTAACAAACAATACTATTGCAGAAGAAGGCACACGAATAACTGATACTATTAGTAGTAAAGTAGGTGGACTAATTCGAATCGAAAAGACATTAACAAACAGTGTTACGGTAAGAGTATTACCCGGATATATTCACAACCCAGAGAAGGCAACTATTATACAGAGACGAAATTTTAATCCAATAGAGTCAGGTAATATGACTCTTGACGGAGTCAGAAACAGGGGTTGGGTTTACCTCCAATCGGTTACACTTCACAGGAGAAGAGAGACCTCTGTCCCGGTAAGACCAGTTGTCAAATACGACGTATCTAGCGAGTCTTTGTTGCAAGAAGTCTCCTGTGCCGATAAGCCGAAGACGCAGAAACGCGCGAAAGTTCAAACCCTCCTATGTATCTCCCATAGAAATGGTGAGGAAATCAAAATAATTAATCATACGACTATTCAATTAATTCGAACTTTTTTAGTAGCTGGGTGGCGAAGACACTTCCACGAGACCCCCTCTACGAAAAGTAATTATTTATCTCTCACCAGTGTGCGAATCAATAATCTCTTCGGTACTTTTCTTCAGGTTAATTTAGTGGCTTCTCTCCCCGCACGGAGGCTCGGAGTCAGTCAGGCTTCCCAAAATTTGGTGCCTGTCGACGAGCCCTTTCTCGCTCAAGTCAATTTATGCAACGACGGCAACGATTTAGTCATCAAATATCGGAGCATTACTGTTCATTCGGTGCCAGAACGTGGTACATCTCTCCTAACTTTGTCACCGTTTGACTTTTATCGTACCAATTCCTTTGCTGATTCAAGGAATAGTAGCTACGATAAAGGAGTTGGAAAATACTTCCCCCGATCAGAATCGGGTATAAGCGGTCCGTACGGGAGTCCGAAAAAAGTTTCATTCAGTTCCAAATATGAATCTTTTTCGGAAAAGTATCCAAATCTAAATATTAGGGAGAGGTCAGTTAGATTTGAAAGATCCAGCTTCACTTGTTGTCAGTTAAATTTTGAAGAGGTAGGTCTATCGGGGACTTCATATGCAATTTCCCATTTCTCGACTATCCCCCATTTGGCACTGAATGGCAAAGCTTCCCTCTTAAGAAAGTATTTTATCGATTATTCGACAGATACGTATTCGGCAGATACGCCGGACCACCGACATCGGTATTTAATTGATGAAACCAAATTGGCATTGAAATGTTCCGTAAATCCTTTTTTAAATAGATTTTTATTGGAGAAGCCAATTCGTTCGACACCAAAATTTTTCAGTCGGGGAATCCTACTAATTAATCTGGGACTATTAATCAACGAAAGTCGATATTTCTGTGGAGGTGATGTATTTATCCGGTCCGGTCAGGTCGTAGCCATTCACCGGGATTACTTACTAGTCAGAACTGGTAGGACCCTGCTGGCGACCCGGGGAGCAACTCCCCATAAGATATCTGGAGACACCATTGGGGAGGGAGATACATTGATAACATTACCATATGATAGATTGAAATCTGGAGACATTACTCAGGGTCTTCCGAAGGTTGAGCAGCTGCTGGAGTCTCGTTCCATTGCTTCTATTCCAGCAAGAATCGAAGATCTTTTCGGGAGATGGAATCGGGGTATTATGAGATTAATTGGGAACCTCTGGAGCCACTTTCTAAGTGCTGGAACAAGTATGGAACGCTGCCAACTGATTCCAATTAATGAAATTCGAGAAGTTTACGAATCTCAAGGGGTACAAATATCCGACAAACATCTAGAAATTATTATTTGGCAACTGACATCAAGGGTTGTAGCGTCGGAAGACGGAATAACCAACGTCTTCTTTCCGGGGGAGCTTATCGAGTTGTCACAGGCGGAACGGATGAACCGCGTATTAAAGAGACCGATTTTCTATGAACCTACTATACTGGGAATGACAAAGGCATCCCTTAATACTACCAGCTTTTTATCAGAGGCGAGTCTTCAAGAAACTACGCGAGTATTGGCCAAAGCTGCTCTCCGCGGTCGAATCGATCGGTTAAAAGGATTGAAGGAAAACGTTATTCTTGGCGATGTCGTCCCTGTTGGAACAGGTAGCCCGGAAATCGTTTGCCAACTAGAAGTGAATAAACGAAAAGGGTTTCATTCGGCAATAGATAGGAATAGCAAGAACCCCAATTGGCGAACAAAATATGATCCACGTGGTTACCGCGAGAAACAAAGTATCAACCCCAATCTATTCATTCTTAAGGGATTGAGCCGACCCCTCCCTTATCTTAATCTTGAGGTGAGATAAGGGGTTATCCAATACTAGATGAAGTTTTTGCGCGTTTCAACCCGCGAAATTGATCACCGGATTGTAATAATTTACCAAATTTAGTTAAAATGAAACAAATTTATAGCTTTCTATACCTGAGGGGAAGATGCAACAGAAAAATCGGAATATTGAGTTGGAAGGAATGATGGCGGCCGGAATCCACTTCGGTCACCAAACCCAGAAATGGAATCCTAGAATGTCACCTCATATATTTACAGAACGGAAGGGTGTTCATATACTCGATCTAACTCAGACTGCTCGTCTTCCAGCTGAAGCCTGTGATTCGGTATTTGATGCAGCAGCGGAGGGAAAGGAATTCTCGACGGTTGGTACAAAACACCAAGTAGCTGATTTGATAGCATCAGCCGCAACAAGGTCTCAATGCCACTATGTCAATGAAAAATGGTTAGGCGGTACGTTAACAAATTGGTTCACTACAGAAATGCGTCTCCGTAGATTTCAATACTTACAAAACGGAGAAGATACAGGAGGGTTCGACTGACTTCCAAAGCAAGAGGCGGCGATTTTGAGGGGATAACTGTTTAAGCCGAAAAAGTGTCTAGGCGGAATTCGACATATGTCAGATTTACCCGATATTGCGACAATTACTGATCAACACGAATAATCTATTGCCCTTAGGGAATGTATTATCCTAGGTATTCCCACAATTTGTGTTGTCGATACAGATTGCGATCCGGATCTTGTAGATATCCCAATCCCCGGTAATGACGACGCGCGACCCTCAATCCGATGGATATTGGACAAACCAACATTAGCTATTCGCGAAGGTCGTTCAAACTCAAAGTTCTCTAAGGTAAATTAACGGGTGGCAGGGCTGAGAATTGCCTCGACAACTTGCAATTAAATAGCAAGGGATTTATACCGCAATTGGGGATATCGCCTAACTTCGCCGGAAAGTAACTTGCTTCCGCTATCTCAGAATAATAAATTTGTAGTGATCACCTTAAATATTTTAGATAAATTTCTCTATTGATAGGGGGGTATTACGCACATCGAGCAACTCCGAATTTATGAGATTGATTATTTGTATCGAGTATCGAGTGTAGAGGTAGGCTAACACTCTTATTGGCAAATAGGAGATTTCCAAGTTCATGCACAGGTTCTTGTAACTTCCTGGGTCGTTATCGCCTTGTTGCTGGCTCTACCTATCGTAGCCACCAGGAATCTGCAAGTCATACCGACTGGCAGCCAGAATTTCATCGAATATGTTCTCGAATTTACTAGGGATTTAACTAGGACCCAGATGGGGGAAGAGGAATACCGTCCTCGGGTTCCATTTATTGGAACGATGTTTCCATCCATTTCTGTTTCCAACCGGTCCGGTGCTCCGTCTCCTCGGCGAATCGTTCAGTTACCTCATGGAGAGTTGGCTGCACCTACCAACGATATCAACACTACCGTTGCGTTAGCCTTGCTTACATCAGTAGCACATTCCTATGCAGGTTTACGCAAGAGGGGTTTTAGCTATTTCGGTAAGTATATCCAGCCAACTCCGGTACTACTACCTATTAACATCTTGGAAGATTCTACCAAACCCCCATCACTTAGTTTCCGACTGTTTGGAAATATTTTGGCTGACGAGTTGGTAGTAGCTGTTCCCGTCTCCCTAGTACCTTCAATTGTTCCTGTACCCATGACGCCTTTAGGTTTATTTACAAGTGCCATACAGGCTTTGATTTTTGCCACTCTGGCTGCAGCTCATATTGGCGAATCCACGGAGGGCCACCATTAATTTGGTTGGAATGAGTCATTCCAGAAGAATATAGTAACCACGAAATACCTCCTCTGAGAACCATTCCTTGGGTCGCTGTAGTGAAAAAAAACCGTTTCCATGGTATCATGCTACAACAGTACGAGATCCGCGTTGTCTCCCCCTCCACTCCGAATAGCGATAATAAAGACGAGCGGGAGGAGGGGTTAATAACTAGAACTCCCGTATGGCCCTCCAAGTTTAATTTGAGCCATTTAAAGTTTTGAATAAAGAAGAAGTACTGATTCTCACCGCCAAGCTCAGATTACTAAAAAAGTATACACAAAATAATTGAAAGGCAATTTATATCGTTTTTGCGTTTCCCATTTAAACTGGTTCAGATCTCAGTTAGACCTATGTCATGGTATATCAGACGAAGTGGTTAGATATTACTTGCACCAAAACTGGAACAGACACGTCTCAGTAGATAATAATTATTATTACCAAATACTGAAATTTTTCCGACCCAATTTTATTAAATTAGTCGGAAAGTAGCACCGATCGACGTGGGAAGTAGATGCGTCCCTCTCGTACTTCATTATCTTTCCGAATTCAACATTAAGTATACGGGTATTATGTTGCACCACATTAATAGTTTTGATCGGATTTATGTAGAATTGATTTCTCGATTAGCGTTTGCTAGAAAGTCTTCGTTGCGCCGAGTCTAGTTAGTACCCAACGAAACAAGATTGACTAACGTAAATAAATTAAGAGGAGACTAATACGAACCCATCGATTTCTGCTGCTTCTGTTACTGCTGCTGGGCTAGCTGTAGGCCTCGCCTCAATTGGCCCGGGTGTCGGCCAGGGGACTGCTGCAGGTCAGGCAGTCGAGGGTATCGCGAGACAGCCAGAAGCAGAAGGCAAGACACGAGGTACTTCACTGTTGAGTTTAGCTTTCATGGAAGCTTTGACAATTTACGGATCAGTTGTAGCTCCAGCTCCGTCATTTGCCAATCCATTTGTTTAACCTGTTTGTAGTGGGAAGTAGCCTGGCGCACCCCCTCCCCTCCCCTCCCCCAAACTGTTTTCGAACCAGCGGTGAGCCGGTAGGGAGGGGCCTGGTAGGAAGTTGCTGCTCCGTCTACCCAACCGAGTACCTGCCGCGTCTATTTGTAACTCCCCTTTTCTTTACCAACCAGGAAGTTTTTGAAAATCGGGTAAACCAATGTAAGTTACCAAAATTAATGACTCGGGAAATCTCGTCCCCACCGCGATTTTCCTTTGACTTTTCGGAATTTGGAATTTGTCACCTACCCCCAGGCCGGACCAGAAGTTGTTTAAATCTTGCAAAACCTTCCAGGAGGGAAAGGATTACGAGAAGTGTAAGTGAGATCGCTGCTCCCTCAAGTGATTGGACTCTTGCCGCAGGTATTGGCTTAAATACCAATATTTTAGAGATAAACTTAATTAACTTAATTTTGGTACTAGGTATATTGTTTTACTACGGAAGGGGGGTGTGTGCGAGTCGTATATCCGAGTGGGATAACTGTTTTCCTCAGTTGCAACCGAAGGTGCAAAACCCCGACGAATTCCCTGTAAGTAAATGTTATGCAAGAACCGGAGCATTCCGTGTAATCGATGAAACTTTCATTTCCATCGACCGATTCTCGGGACTGTCGTCAATATGGTTAAAGCCAAATCGCTTAAAGTCTTGGCAAAATTAGGGTTTTATTTCCCCTACCGCGTAAACTAAGTCGCGATTGGAAACGCATCATTCGGTATATGACGCTCATATCAAGAATACTTCGATTTGTACCACTTCTCGAGATAGATACCTACATTGGTATCTATATAGATAGATATCGAAGTTGATTTGGCTCAATCTTCTTCAATTTGCTGAATAGACAACCTATACAAGACGAATACTACTCGGAAAAAGCGGCTCTCAAATAATTAATAATTATCTGGGAGAGTCCTCAATCTTCTTCTCTTTTTCAAATATTGATTATCTAATCTAAGCCTATTTGAGATGAATCTTATTAGTTAATGGGGAAGAAAAGGAGGCGAGCCCGCGTGTGAAAACGTTATCTGTTGGATTCTACCTATTTATTGGTAGAAACGAAACGGGCAGGAAAGCCGAATGGGTCGAAAAATCCATGTTCGGTTTGGGAAGAGATTACTAGTCTCCGAGAGTCAGGGGTCTGTAATCCACTTTCATTGATCAATTTCTTAGAGAATCGTGAAAGAACAATTTTGAATACAATTCGGGATGCGGAAGAGCGTCGCAAGGAAGCAACTAATAAACTTAAGAAGGCTCGTATTCGACTGCAGCAAGCAAAAGTTAAGGCGGATGAGATCCGAATCAATGGACTTACGCAGATGGACAGGGAACAGCGGGATCTCGTTGATGCAGCTGACGAAGATTTAAAAGGATTGGAAGATAGTAGGAATTATGCGATTCGTTTCGAGAAGCAACGCGCCATTGAGCAGGTTCGGCAGCAAGTTTCTCGACTAGCGTCCGAGAGGGCTCTAGAAAGTCTAAATAGTCGCCTGGATAATCAACTACATCTGCGAATGATTGATTATCATATCGGCTTGTTCAGATCCATGAGAAACAAATCCAATTAGTTCCAATTTCACTATCATCTCATTATAAAACGGGTTTTATTTTTACTTCTCCCTCCTCCGGTAATATTTTTTTGGCAAACATGGTTATAAACATTCGACCCGACGAAATAAGCAGCATTATTCGCAAGCAAATTGAAGGGTATGTCCCGGAAGTAAAAGTTGTTAACATTGGTACTGTACTTTAAGTCGGAGATGGGATTGCCCGTATTCATGGACTCAACAAAGTAATGGCTGGCGAATCGGTGGAATCTGAGGATGGTACAGTAGGGATCGCTCCGAATCCGGAATCTGATAATGTTGGGGCCGTACCGACGGGTGATGGTTTGACCATACAAGAGGGAAGTTCTGTAAGAGCGACAGGAAAGATTGCCCAAATACCAGTCAGTGACTCGTTTCTGGGTCGTGTTGTAAATGCCTTGGCCCAACCTATCGATGGTAAAGGTCAAATCCCAGCTTCTGAGTTTAGATCGATCGAATCCCCCGCTCCAGGGATTATTTCGAGACGCTCCGTATACGAACCTTTACAAACAGGTCTTATTGCTACTGACTCCATGATTCCTATAGGTCGCGGTCAACGAGAGTTAACTATTGGCGACAGACAGACGGGTAAAACAGCAGTAGCTACAGATACAATTCTGAATCAGAAAGGTCAAAATGTTATATGTGTCTACGTAGCCATTGGTCAAAAAGCTTCTTCTGTGGCTCAGGTAGTGGATACCTTCCAAGATCGCGACGCCATGGAATATACGATCGTGGTGTCGGAGACCGCGAATTCTCCAGCCACTCTGCAATATCTTGCTCCTTATACGGGAGCAGCTTTAGCCGAATACTTCATGTATCGCAAGCAGCATACCCTGATTATTCACGACGATCCTTCCAAACAAGCCCAAGCTTACCGACAAATGTCTTTGCTACTAAGAAGACCACCCGGGCGAGAAGCATATCCGGGAGATGTTTTTCACCCACACTCTCGTCTCTTAGAGAGAGCAGCTAAGTTAAGTATCCAATTAGGGGAAGGTAGCATGACGGCTTCACCTATCGTTGAGACGCAAGCGGGGGATGTCTCAGCTTATATCCCTACCAATGTTATTTCTATCACCGATGGCTAAATATTCTCATCAGCAGATCTATTTAATGCTGGGATTCGACCAGCGATAAATGTGGGGATTTCTGTATCCAGAGTGGGCTCCGCGGCTCAAATAAAAGCTATGAAACAGGTGGCTGGCAAATTGAAATCGGAATTAGCACAATTTGCAGAATTGGAGGCTTTCGCACAATTCGCTTCTGATCTTGATAAGACTACTCAAAATCAGCTAGCTAGGGGCCAGCGATTGCGTGAGCTGCTTAAACAGTCTCAATCAGCCCCACTATCGGTGGAGGAACAGGTAGCCACCACTTACACCGGAGTCAACGGATATTTGGATGTACCAGAAGTTGAGCAAGTCAAACGATTCTTGGTTCAGCTACGCGAGTACGCAATAACCAATAAACCTCAATTTGGTGAAATTACTCGTTCCACAAAAGTGTCTACAGAACAAGCGGAAACACTTCTGAAGGAAGCAATTAAGGAGTCAACAGAAATTTTTCTATTGCAGGAAAAATAAATAATAAGGTTGCAGATTGCACCCAGGGAATAACTCCCAAGCATCATCCGACCACTTCCACTTCATCTATGCCGACATAATCACCTCAAACACGGAATTACGCCCAATAGGATTTGAACCTATACTTAAGGTTTAGAAGACCTCTGTCCTATCCATTAGACGATGGACGTCTGTTCTTTCTTATCGGAGGTTGGTGACGAATATGCCGACGGATTAGCTCCCAAATCGTGAACAAACGATAACTTCAGTTTGTTCACGACGCAACCCATGGGTGAGGGGGTTAATTTGACTAGGGCTCCGGGATTCTTAGTATCACCAGCGGGTAGCGGGAATCGAACCCGCATCAGTAGCTTGGAAGGCTAAAGGTTATAGTCGACGACAACAAATGGTTATGACGTCGCTAATTCAGAACCGAACATGGTAGTTTCCGCCCATTCGGCTCCTTTATGGAAAGCAAGGATAAGTAGTGCGAAACTAGGGGAGAATTTGTCTACATATACCAACCTAGTTAAGCAAAACAACCAGAAGACGAGTGGGTTGTCTCTTTTGCCTCAATTGAAGGGAGCACATATTAAAATTACTTCTGCGGGGATCGAGGCTTTCTCCATATTGAAATATCTGGTGGCTTCTTTTTCTCTCCTCTTTCCACCGTTCGCAGAGGAGGTAACCGCCGCACTTTGAGTAAGTGGCATCCGTAAAATCTATGTCAGTCTCGCTTACGTTTTGGTCCCAAAGCGTGTATACACTTCTTAGATGATCCCTTAGAAAAAAATTAGTTTTATCAATTGCTTCTTTTTTCCTATTTACTTCGTTCTTTATTTCTACTCCCAAAAATCCTTAGGAAAATATTTTTCACCGAGTTTCGGAAGCAATTGTTATCGCTTAATCGAAGAAATGCGTGATAATCCCGACAAACCAGGATCAATCTATTTGTAACTCCCAAGCTTGGATTTTCTTTTTCCAAGGTTCAGTGACGATGAAACAAATATTTTAGATGTCTACCCATAGATTCTTATTTTTTATTCTTCAATTCCTTTTTTATAAATGAAATTGTCCCAAGTTTTTTGGATACCGAAATAATCCTGCTTTGTCACTAACCGGTACGACTTCCGAAGCACAGGAGTAACAGAAATGGTGCATTCTTTCTCCATACCACTACCAGTGGCTAGTAAAGAAAAGTAGATGTACTTCTGTAGAGATAAAGCTTTTTGATTTGGTTGAGATTCAGTTTGAAAGATCCCTTAACTATTAAAATCAATATAAAACGAATCACACTTTTACCACTAAACTATACCCGCGACGGTGCAATTCTATTATACGAGCTATATGTACATCGGTGAGGCGTTCCAGACGTACTTACATTTGGTTGTGGGAGGAGCTCCCCCCCCCTACCCTACCCATTTTCTGTCTCTGTATATATCTACATAGAGAATAGGTATTCGTTTAATGGTTGGGCTGCCCACGTCACAGATTACCTCTTCGAGCTGCCAATAGTGCAATTACTAGGGGTCCCGATGCAACTACCAACGCCAAAATAGCAAGTTGCGCAATTGTTTCCAGATTCATTGTCCCTCCTTCTATCGTTTTTCATAAATCTATCTTGATATCATAAAATTTTATAAAAAATTAAACAAATATATTTATTTAAGTTTTTATTTTCCACTTATACGGAAAAATGGGGAGGTGGGAGAAACCGACGGCATCAAATTCGTAAAGTGAAATTATTTCGCTCCGCCTCCATGACAAGCATCTGAACCGCGAAATTGGCCATTGCACTGTATTGGCAATCAATTTGGTTTGGTTAGCAGAAGCGAATTCGCCAATTTTGTCTAGGCTAAGAAATATCGAATCCATTTTGGGCGAAATTTTTGATTTGTACCCAATAAATTTGGTTACAAATTTCTCTTTGATACGTCATGTCATGGAAAAGGGAGGGGGCCGGCAAAAAACAGAAGAGGGAAATTTCTACTCAGAAGTGATCCGGAATTTGGCTCCATCAAGTCAAGTAATACGCGCGCGCGCGAGGCCATCCCTTCCGAAAGCTATACTGTAGATGCAGGTTGTAGGTATAGACTTACAATCCGAGTTCGTGTTATACTTTCCCGAAAAGAAATTCCTAGTTGCTCGGAGAGATGGCCGAGCGGTCTAAAGCGTCGGATTGCTAATCCGTTGTACAAATCATATGTACCGAGGGTTCGAATCCCTCTCTCTCCCCTCTTGATAAATTGGTTAAACTGGTTGATCGATGAACCTGTCTCAACGGGGTAATTAAGAAATTGATTCCTACCTAATCCCTACGGCCGGGGTTTCGTCCGGGATCATTCGACAAAAATCCGAAAACGAAGAGAGAGACGAAAAAGATCACTACTGCATAGACAAATAATTTGAGGGTAAGCATTGTAACATCTCCATGTTTCTTAGAACTAGGGATAAAATGAGACGGAACAACTTTGTTTCGTTTGGAACATCTATCTATCTCTATCACTTATATTTGTTTCGACATATGAATATGACTTCCCTACCCAATATGTAGAAAGAACCCGGCTTTTGCGAGACGTTATTTCACCAAATGAATTACATCTACTCCATTCAGTATTCCGTTTTCTTCCTATTATTTCAATAGGTGGAAATAAAAATTGCATAAATACTCAACTCGCTGAGAAATTTATGTTTGTCGAGTAAGCCGCGGGCATCCAATCCCATTTCTCGATATGGAGGTGAATGCGTCGGTACCGATATATCTAGCCGTGGGTGTAGGAGGTTTGCAATTTACCAAAATTGGTTTTTCGCCTGAATTGCAGCGACCCCCCCCCCCCCCCCCCCCTTCCCTTTTCCAACCTCAACTGTTTGACAACCTTCTTCTCGTCGCCTCATAAAGAAAGGAGCGGGGCATTCTAGAATTGAGCCACCCCCTAGTACTTATTATTATTATCGAAAACTAACTGCGGCTTGCCAAACGAAGGCCAGGAGGAGGAAGAAAACCGGTATTACCGGCATTACATCCACAATTGGATCAAAGATTGCATAAGCTTCGGGTAATTTGGCAAAAGAGGCATCATTGAGGTGAATATAATTTTCTAGATAGATGTCATACGAAACTATCATCTTTATCCTCCAGTAATGTAACAAGTAATTTCCTTCCGACATGGTTACACGTCACCTCCCAATTGGTTGACCCGTCAGGTATATATTATTATATGTTCCCCCATTCAAATAATTTGGATTCACCGAATCGAAAGCTTACCGGACCAAAATGATATCTGACTGGGTTTCTACTTAGGTATTCTTCCTTAGTTAGTTTTCTGAAGCACTAGCAGTTCCAAACTACCCCAATCTCTTCCCGTTGCTGCTACCTTCTAACCGAACAGATAACTAAAAAAGCCGGTTGACAGGAAACCCGAAGTGTGGGATAGTCATCATACCAATCATTTGTGGGGCGTGGCCAAGCGGTAAGGCAGCGGGTTTTGGTCCCGTCACTCGGAGGTTCGAATCCTTCCGTCCCAGATTTTTTATCCCAGAAAAAAAGATCTTGCATTCTCATATACTATAAATTGGAGAAGTCATAAATCTTACTCATTTCTAGCTTCGATTTTCTATCTACCCCCTACCTCGATATACTCGATATAATAGTTCTCCCCGATGGATCTTCCAGTTTATATTATGATGATAAGCCGCATATAGCAATAGATCCCTCTGTGATGCGAAGTAACAAAATGATACCAAAATCAAATCATGAAATTAGCTTATTGGATGTATGCTGGACCCGCCCACATAGGTACTTTACGGGTAGCTAGTTCCTTCAGGAACGTACATGCTATAATGCATGCCCCTTTGGGAGATGACTATTTCAACGTAATGCGTTCCACGTCGGAGAGGGAAAGGGATTTTACCCCAGTAACCGCCAGTGTAGTGGACCGCCACGTATTAGCACGTGGGTCTCAAGAAAAGGTTATAAATAACATAAGCCGAAAAGATGAGGAATAACACCCCGACTTAATCGTTCCGACACCTACGTGTACTTCTAGTATCTCACAGGAGGATCTACAAAATTTTGTGGATCGAGCTTCTTTGTCTTCCGAGTCTGATGTAATTCCCGCGGATGTTAATTATCACCGAGTCAATGAGCTTCAAGCGGCGGATAGAACCTTGGAACAAATAACTCGATTTCATCTGGATAGGGCTCGTAAACGAAGTACTTTGGATCGATCCGTGACAAACGGACCTTCAGCAAACATTATAGGAATTTTTACCCCAGGCTTCCATAATCAACATGACTGTCGTGAATTGAAACGTCTACCTGGAGAATCGGGAATTGCAGTCAATCAAGTAATCCCAGAGGGGGGGTCTCCCAAACATTTGAAGGATTTGCCGAGAGCTTGGTTTAATACAGTTCCCTACCGCGAAGTAGGTTTGATGACAGCAACTTTTTCGGAAAAAGAGTATGGAATGCCTTACATATCTATAACTCCCATGGGGATTTCAAACACAGCCGACTTTATTGCACAGATCGGAAAACTTGTAAATGTGTGGGCTTCCGCACTGTCGGAAAAGAGACTTAACTACAAATTATACGTTGACAATCAAACTAAATTTGTTTCTCAAGCAGCTTGGTTTTCAAAGTCTATTGATTGTCAAAATCTGGCTGGAAAAGAAGCAGTAATATTTGGCGATGCAACCCATGCAGCCTCAATTACTAAAATACTCGTTAAAGAAATGGGAATTCGTGTCAGTTGCTCAGGCACGTATTGCAAGCATGATGCAGAACGGTTTAACGAGCAAGTTCAGGGTTTATGTGATGAAGTAATAGTTACGGAAGACCATACCGAGGTTGGAGATACGATAGCCCGTATCGAACCCTCCGCCATATTTGGAACTCAAATGGAGCGTCATATTGGCAAACGTATTGATATTCCGTGCGGGGTCATTTCTTCACCAGTTCATATTCAGAATTTTCCTCTGGGATATCGACCATTTCCAGGTTACGAAGGAACCAATCAAATAGCCGATCCAATCTATAATTCGTTTAATCTGGGTATGGAAGATCATTCACTAGATGTTTTCGGGGGGCATGATACCAAAGAAGTAAGCACCAAGTCCCTATCAACAGATAGGAGAGATATTGATTGGACTCCCGAAGCTGAGTCGGAACCAAATAGAATTCCTGGTTTCGCAAGGGGGAGGGCCAAGAAAAACACCGAAGTCTTCGCAAAACAAAACAATATTCCAGAAATTACAATTGATGTAACGTATGCGGCTAAAGAAAAATCAAGCTCTTAATTCGATAAACTGTACAGGTAATCATTCGACATAAGTTCTAGTCCATCTAACTTAATTTTGGGGATGCGTCAGAAAGTTCGTACCAGAAGTATCAATCAAAGGTATTGGGGCAGTAAGTATTTAGCAAAAAAATAATTCTCGGTTTTTAGATATTACGGTAAAACCCCGCTTGAGGCGACATGGTAAGAAGCAACGTGTGACTCGAGCATCGAGATCGTCTTCGCGGAGTCTAGTATCCGCCGGTTCTACCCAAAGGGTGGGACGTTCTCGCTTCGACATTTGTTAAAACTCATTACCCAATGAAACTCGAAGAATATCTATCTATTTGAATCTATTTATATTTTTGGGGAGAAGTTCTATCTATGGTTATTTCCGCGAAGTAGTGTGGCGAAGCCTCATTAGTCCGTTACCTCGTATGCTCTTACCGGGTACCGAAAACTGAATTTCGGTGGGGTTGGCTTAGTATTACCGGGCTCAGACGACTCAACCGCCTAACCTCGATTGAGTCTCACTTTGTCTACAATAAGGTGTAGAAAAAAACTTACTCGACAATTTATTTTTCAGGGGTTGATGAGGATGGGTTCTGCTGCTACCGATTCTCAATTTGGAAAACCCTCGGGGTTAGGCCTAAACCTAAGGATTGTCAGAATCGATCTGCGAACGAGGGGATTTTCGATATCCAGTTGAACTTATTAGTAGGTGGGTAGAGATAGAAGGGGCGGGGGGGGAGAGAAGCTTGTCCCCCCCACTCACCTTATGGTAATATAGTAATGTTTTTTTACAAAGGGATAATTCGTGAGGAGATAACTCAATAAGTGGGAGAATGTCCGTGTCGTACACATATGAGTTAGAAGTATACTCCCGCAATTGAATGGAGCAGTTATCTATTCAATTGAAGTTGTGCTCTAAGCCGTACGAATTCAACGTCTCATATACGGCTTTGCGGGGGGGGGGGGTTTCATCCCGCGTGCACCCACCTATCCCGATAGGTTACTTACCGAATAATCGCGATTGACACCCAATCTCGGCGAGAAGGGGAGGCCATTAGGGAGGTTGGTTTTTACAACCCCCGCAAGGAGCAGACCCAATTGGATCTTTTTGCTATTACTGCTCTCCTTGAAGAAGGAGCGCAATCAACGGAAACTGTTCGTGATATTTTGAAACGGGCGAAGGTGCCTGAACAAGTCGGAATCAACCTCTAATTAAAAATCGAATTTTAGGAGAATCTAATGGGCCCAGCTTACAGCTATTTCCAGGTGCTTTTGTATTACCCCTCCCTCCTACTTATACTCTATATCTACGCCGTATTTGGCATTCCCCTAAGAAGTAGAATATTTCGGAGAGACTATTGGTTTTCCATCAAAACCTCCTTCGAGAGGGGTGATATCGGACATATCTTCACGGGTGTAATGAAAAATTGGAAGAGGAGGGGGAGACGCAGGTAGTTCAAGCCAGTGCCATGATTACTATCGGGACAAAATTTTCCCCCCAACCCAGCGTTGGGTTAGGGGTTGATCGCCGATTTCACAACATAAATTTGGTCTAACTCCCCACAACCTTTCCCAAAAGATGGTTGCAGCTCTGCGCCTTATCGAGGATCGAGTCGGGAAATATTTCATTTGGGTGGATGCTTCCCCGACAGAAACCGAATTAGCAAGTATTTACTACATCGGTAAGTATTTACTACCTCCGGGTTTCACGCTGTGCAATGAAACAGGTGACTCAGCTTCTTCGGCTGCAGTGGTTAAACAGCTGCAGTTTTTTTTTTTATATTTCATTCATATAATGAAAATATAGCTACTAATACATTGAATCTTTTGGATGAAATTCATTACGAGAAGTAATGCTTGGGGGTTACTGCGATGAAGACAACTTCCGGATCCCTTCCTAAATTTGATGTATCACGGGGAAGCGAAGGGCTTAGCGCTAATCGAGATTGTTTTCCATATCTACTTCTTCTCCTACTTAGAGATAATTTTTATTCAGTCGCCTGTAGGCGTTGTTTGGATAGACGAGGCGTCGGTTTAGTATTCGGGTCGTGTAGTGCAGCAGCAACAAAGCGTTCGATTGATAGTGTGCGTTACCAAGATTATTCAGATATTTTTCATTCAGAATTTGTTTGAAAATGAAGCAGTCGACTTGACATAGATTTATATCTCCACGTACTTCTACAAGCGATATGTCTAATTTTGGGGATACATCTTCTGCGCCGGTTATCTGCTGAAACAAATAACAACTCAAAAATTTCACAGTCTATTCATTCAATATCTTTATTTTTGGAAGATAGATTGCCAAAATCTAGCCACGTTTTAGAGATAGAGATGTCCCAGAATCTTCATCTAGAAACTCCAGTTCGCTTGTTTCGTCGACGAATTAGGGATGTGCCACTTCCACATCTATCGAGGATAGTTCTTCACACGTACAAAACTTCGTGTGGAAAATTTACTAAACTTCGGTCTCGGAGACAGAAAGAACGGAGAAGTATTGATACGCTACTCCGAAATTTTTACACTTACGAAGTTGATTCGATATTGCTAGTTTTATGGACACGAATGCATAAGTCAAACCCAAGGAATTTTGTATCTCCCGATCAGAATAACGTGACTAGAAAGAAAATACGTGTTTCTGGATATAGTTCCCGATCAGACGCAATAAGCATCGGCCGCCGTCTCACTCGAAGTTTGTGCATCCATTTCGGGAGATGTAGAAACAAATCTCTCATAGGTTTTCATGGAACTCAATATTTCGCGAAAAAATGGATTTACTACCTTTCGATACCTCTCAGATCTCACTTTCACTATCCAATTGAATTTACCCAAATACGTATCAATTTGTTATCCGCCAGCTGTGTTTTATTCTTGGGTTACATCTCAGCTATTCAGCCAGTCTCAAAAAATGTTCGGGTTGAAACTGCAGCGGATTCCTACAATAGTATTTTGGGTGAGGAAGAAATTCATCCCAGGATTCCAATTTCGCTACTAGTTAAACTCTTGGAGAAGGAGAAGTTCTGCGATAGTACTGGACACCCAGTTGCTAAATTAGCCTGGGCTGTATTAGCAGATGGTGAGATTTTGAACAAGTTTGTAGAAATTTGGAATACTTTTTCCTTGTATCACAGCGCTTCAACAAATCGAGATGGATTGCGTAGATCGAGATATATACCGCGACTTCCATGCGATAGTACGTTGGCGGGTAAACATAGAAGTACAATACGTCTTCTACGACGGAGATTTGACCCAGAACTACCAAAGAGGGTCTCTACGTCTGACAAGCTCAACTCCTCCAAAACAAATCAAAGAATCTGGCATTTGAGCCTAATTCAATCTGTTTCGTTAACATTTATCGCATTGGAGTTACAGATATAATAAATATGTTTGAAGCTTGCTGTTCTTCTTTTTTAAGTCGATTTAATAAAAATTGCTATCGAATTGACTTGATGAGAAAAAATAGGAATATCCCGCTATTTCAATTTATACAGTCATATAGATACGAAAGTACTTCACTTGCTAATTTCGTCTCGAAATCGGTGTGGCAGAAAGTTACCCACTCCCAAATATTATCCTGATTTTTATTACGAATTGCACTAATTCATTTTCCCTGGATTTCTTCCTCCTGCTGGGTAATCTGTCAATTTCGCCAGAATGTATTTTGATTATCAGTTTAATTACAATTATTGTGATCGATTTATCAAACAGGGGGAGAAATACAATTTTGCTTCACAGAATTTCACTAATATCTATGTTAATTAGCGCGGTTGCTTCACTATGTCAGTGGGGGATCCACTCCGTTCCCATCGCTTCCGAAAATTTTCCGATCAGCAATTTTAGTTATATATTTAGATTTCTTATGTTGATTCGTTCGCTATTATCCGTCCTGCTGTCAGTTGATTACATACGATGTTCAAAAACGGTTTTGGCAGAATTTTTGCTTTTTGTATTAACTGCGGGTTCGGGTGGAATGGTTCTACGTCGGGCAAATGATTTGGTCACCCTTTATGTGGCGTTGGAGTTCTCGAGCCTATCTTCTTGTTTCCTGTCTGGACACACCAAAAGGGATATAAGATCGAATGAAGCAACTACGAAATTTTTACTGATGGGTGGAGCGAGCTCGTCTTTCCTGCTATATGGTTTTTCTTTGCTGCATGGAATTTCCGGCGGACAGCTTCAGCTCGATAAAACAGCGGATGGGTTCTCCTTAAGTCGGTATTTCGTTGTAACTTGCGCTTCTATTGCGTCTACCACAGCTGGAACGGCGTCTAAACCCTCCCTTGTTCCGTTCCATCAATGGACTCCTGACGTATACGAAGGAGTGTGATTCGTCCAAAAGACAATTTAGTTACTGCAAGTGATTTGACGGTATCGCACTTGTCTTTCGCAGCGTCCTGCGAGCGCGCGGGAACGCAAAAATTTCCCCGCATTAGTAGTTGCATCAACAAATAGCTCTTGCCGTACCGCAATTTTCGAGAATTGTTCGACCAATAGCGTACGAGTAAAACAGAGGCAAGTCGCGGGATTTAGTAGACCTCCCCCTCACCCTATATCTATTCATCCACATTTTCCTATTTTAATTTCTACACAAATTTTCTACGAATTTTTTTTTTATCATGGGTAGATTTCGGCAAAATTGGCAGCTCGCACAGATTTAGCTGGAAATTCAGTTCATTTGTGTATACCTATTTATTCTCGCCTTCACTTGTTGATGGAAAATTGATGGGCTTGATCCCTCGGAAGCTACTGGTAAACTCCTTCAATTTAAAAAATCACCCCAAAATGGAATTAATGTAGCAAAGCTGTACGTCTGCTCCGCTAGG